CGGCAGCTTTGCCACATTAACTCTATTTTGGGGTGATTTCTCAAGTTGGGGGGGTTTATCGGTAGCTTACGAAAGATAAAGCTCATCAATTTTCCATCAACAAGCAGAGACGAAAATAAGAGGAGGTATATAAAAATGAACTGGATTCCCAGCTAAATCTGTATGAACTGCCGATTTCGTCGGAATCTACCCATAATAAAAAAAAAATTTGTAGAAATTGTATAGAAATAAAAATAAGAAGATGTAGATGAATAGATAGAAAATAAAAAAGAGATCTACTAAATCCTGCGACTTACCTCTGTTTTACTCGTACGCTATTGGTCAAATATTTCTTGAAAATTTCGGTACGGCAAGAGCGATTTGATGATGCAACTACCAATGCGAGGAAATTTTTTTGTTCCCGGGCGATCGCAGGACAATGCAAAAAACAATTATGATGTCACTAAATCACTTATAACAACTAAATTGTTTTTCGAACGAATCACACTCCTTCGTATACATCAGGAGTCCATTGATGGAACGGAACGAGAGAGGGTTTGAACGCCGTCCCAGCTGTGATAAACGCAATAGAGATACAAATTACAATGAAATACTGACTTGACGGGAGTCCATCGGCTGTTTTATCGAGCTGAAGCTGTCCGCCGGAAACTCCATACAACAGAGAAAAACCATATAGCGGAAAAGACGAACTTGCTCCGCCCATCAATAAAAATTTCGTAGTTGCTTCATTCGATCTTATATCCTTTTTGGTATGTCCAGACGAGAAGCAAGAAGATAGGCTTGAGAATTCCAACGCCACGTAAAGGGTGACCAAATCATTTGCCCAACATAAAACCATCCCACCCGAACCTGCAGTTGATATGAAAAACAAAAATTCTGCCAAAACCGTTTTTGAACATCGTATGTAATCGATTGACAACAGAACAGATAATAGCGAACAAATCAGCAGAAAAAATCTAAATATATAACTAAAATTGCCGATCCTATAATTTTCAAAATCGATGGGAACGGAGTGGATCCCCCATTGGCATAGCAAAACAACCACGCTAATTAACATAGATATTAGTGAAATTCTGTGAAGCGAAATTATATTTCTCCCCCTGTTTGATAAATCGGTCACAATAACTGTAATTAAACTGATAATCAAGATACGTTCTGGCAAAATTGACAGATTACCCAGTAGAAAGAAGAAATCCGGGGGAGAGAAGTTAGTGTAATTCGTAGTGAGAATCAGGATAATATTTGAGGGTGGTTAATTTTATGCCACACCGATTTCAATACGGAATTAGCAGGTGAAGTACTTTCGTATCTATATGACTGTATAAATTGCAATAGCGGGATATTCCTATATTTTCTGCATTAAATAAATTTGATAGTAATTTTTATTAAATTAAATTGAATTTAAGGGGGAGAAAGAAAACTTCAAGCAGATTTAATTTGTTAGACTTGCATTTTTGATGCAATAAATGTTGACGAAACAGATTGAATTAGACTTAGATGCCAAAATCTTCGATTTATTTTGGAGGAGTTGAGCTTATTAGACGTAGGGACCATCTTTGGCAGTTCCAGGTCAAATCCGCGTCGTAGGAGACGTATTGTGCTTTTATGTTTACCTGCCAACGTACTATCGCATGAAAGTCGTGATATATATCTCGATCTACGCAATCCATCTCGATTTATTGAGGCGCTGTGGTACGAGGAGAAAGTATTCCAAATTTTCACAAACCTATTTAAAATCTCATCATCTGCTAATACAGTCCAGGCGGATTTACTAACTGGATGTCCAGTACTATCACGGAACTTCTCTTTTTCCAAGAGTTTAACTAATAGCAAAATTGGAATCCTGGGGTGAATTCTTTCCCCACTCGAAATACTGCTGCAAGAATCCACTGTGGTTTCAACCTGGACGTTTTTCAAGACTGGGTGAATAGCTGAGATGTAACCCAAGAATAAGACACAGCTAGCGGGTAACAAATTGATACGTATTTGAGTAAATTCAATTGGATAATGAAAGTGAGATCTAAGAAATATCAAAAGATAATAAATCCATCTTTTTGCAAAATATTGAGTTCCACGAAAAGCTATGAGAGATTTGTTTTTACATCTCCCAAAGTGGATACACAAACTTCGAGTGAGACAACGGTCAATGCTTATTGCGTCTGACCGAGAATTATAGTCAGAAACACGTATTTTCTTCCTAGTCATGTTATTTCGATCGGGAGATACAGAATATCTTAGGTTTAACTCATGCATTCGTGTCCGTAAAACTAGCAATACCGAATCAATTTCATAGGTGTAAAAATTTCGGAGTAGCGTATCAATACTTTTTTGTTTTTTTCGTTTCCAAGACCGAAACTGAATAGATTTTCCACACGAAGTTTTGTACGTGTGAAAAACTATCCTTAGTAGGTGTAGAAATGTCACATCCCTAATTCGTCGACGAAACAAGCGAACCGGAGTTTCTAGATGAAGATTCCGTGACATCTCTATCTCTAAAACGTGGCTAGATTTTGGTAATCTATCTTCCATAAATAAAAATATTGAATGAATAGACTGCGAAATTTTCGAGTTGTTATTTGTTTCAGCGGCTAACTGGCACAGAATAGGTATCCCCAGAATTAGACATATTGTTTGTAGAAGTACATGGAGATATAAATCTATGTTAAGTCGACTGCTTCATTTTCAAACAAATTCTGAATAAAAAATCTCCGAATAATCTTGGTAACGCACACTATCAGTTGAACGCTTTGTTGCTGCTGCACTACACGCCCCGAATACTAGACTGATGTCTCGTCTATCTAAAAAACGCTTACAAGCGACTGAATAAAAATTATCTCTGAATAGGAGAAGAAGTAGATATGGGAAACAGTCTTGATTAGCGCTAAGCCCTTCGCTTTTCTGTAATGCATCAATTTTGGGAAGGGATCCAAAAGTTGTCTTCATCGCAGTAACTCCCAAGCATTACTTTTCATAACGAATTTTATCCAAAGGATTCGATGTATTAATATTTATATTTTCGTTGTATGAGTGAAGTACAAGAAGAAGCTACAATTGTTTAACTACTGTAACCGAAAGAGATGAATCACCTGTTTCACTGGACAACGCGAAACCCGAATTAGTAAATACTTGCTAATTCGGGTTTTGTCGAGGAAACATCCGCCAAAGTGAAATATCTCCCGACTTGATCCTCAATAAAGTACCGAGCTGCAACCATCTTTTGAGGAAGAGCGTGGGGAGGGTAGAAAAAATCTATGGTGTGAAATAGACAGTCAACCTCTAACCCAAAATCGAGTTGGAGGAAGGAGTTTGTCCCGGTAGTAATCATGTCACCGGCTTGAGCTACCTGCGTCTTCCCTTCCTCTTCCAATTTCTCATTGCACCCATGAAGATATGTCCGATATCACTTATTTCGAAGGAGGTTTTAATCGAAAACCAGTAGTCTCTCCGAAATATTCTACTTTTTAAGGGAATACCAAATACGGTGTAGATATAAAGTATAAGTAGAAGGGAAGGGTAATACAAAAGCACCTGAAAATAGCTGTAAGCTGGGCCCATTATATTCTCCTAAAATTTGATTTTTGATTAGAGTTTGATTCCGACTTGTTAAGGCACCTTCGCCCGTTTTAAAATGTCACGAACAGTTTCTGTTGATTGCGCTCCTTCTTTAAGTAGAGCAATAATAGCAAAAAGATCCAATTGGGTTTGCTCCTTGCGGGGGTTGTAAAAACCAACCTCCCTAATAGCTTTCCCTTCTCGCCGAGATTGGGTGTCAATTGCAATTATTCGGTAAGTAACCTATCAGGGTAGGTGGGTGCACGCGGGGTGAACCCCCCCCCCCTGCGAAGCCGTATATGAAACGTTGAATTCGTACAGCTTGGAGCACAACTTCGATCGGATAGGTAACTGTCCTATCCAATTGCAGAAAGATACTTCTAACTCATATATGTACGACACGAACATTTTACCATTTATTGAGTTATCTCCTCACGAATTATCCTTTTGTGGAAAATATTACTATAGGGTGAATGGGGAAACAAGCTTACCCCCCCCCACCTCGTCTCTCTCCACTCACCTACTTATAAGTTCAACTGGATATCGAAAATCCCCTCGTTCGCAGATCGGTTTTGACAATCCTTAGGTTTAAGCCTAACCCCGAGGGTTTTCCAAACTGAGAATCGGCAGCAGCAGAACCCATCCCCATTGACCCCTAAAAAAAGTTTGTCGGGTAAGTTTTTTTTTTCTACATCTGATTGTAGACAAAATAAGACTCAATCGAGATGAGGCGGTTGGGTCGTCTGAGCCCGGTAATACTAAGCCAACCCTACTGAAATTAAGTTTTCAGTCCCCGATAAGACAAGGCAACGGACTAATGAGGCTTCACCGCGCTATTTCGTGAAAATAACCGTAGATAGAACTTCTCCCCAAAAATATAAATGGATTCAAATAGATAGATATTCTTCAAGTTTCATTGGGTAATGGGTTTTAACAAATGTCGAAGCAGGAACGTCCCACCCTTTGGGTAGAACCGGCGGATACTAGACTCCGCGAAGACGATCTCGATGTTCGAGTCACACGTTGCTTCTTACCATGTCGCTTCAAGCGGAGTTTTACCATAATATCTAAAAACCGAGAATTGTTTTTTTGCTAAATACTTACTGTTCCAAAACCTTCAATTGATATTTCCGGTACGAACTTTCTGACGCATTCCCGAAATTAAGTTAAATGGACTAGAACTTATGTCGAATGATTGCCTGTACAACTTATCAAATTAAGAGCTTGATTTTTCTTTAGCCGCATACGTTACATCAATTGTAATTTCTGGAATGTTGTTTTGTTTCGCGAAGACTTCAGTGTTTTTCTTGGTCCTCCCCCTTACGAAACCGGGAATTCTATTTGGTTCCGACTCAGCTTCGGGAGTCCAATTAATATCTCTTCTATCTGTTGATAAGGACTTGGTGCTTACTTCTTTGGTATCATGCCCCCCGAAAACATCCAGCGAATGATCTTCCATACCAAGATTAAACGAATTATAGATTGGATCGGCTATTTGATTGGTTCCTTCGTAACCCAAAAATGGTCGATACCCCAGAGGAAAATTCTGGATATGAACTGGTGAAGAAATGACCCCGCACGGAGTATCGATACGTTTGCCAATATGACGCTCCATTTGAGTTCCAAATATGGCGGAAGGTTCAATACGGGCTATCGTATCTCCAACCTCAGTATGGTCTTCCGTAACTATTACTTCATCACATAAACCCCGAACTTGCTCGTTAAACCATTCTGCGTCATGCTTGCAATACGTGCCTGAGCAAGTGACACGAATTCCCATTTCTTTAACGAGTATTTTAGTAATTGAGGCTGCATGAGTTGCATCGCCAAAAATTGCTGCTTCTTTTCCAGCCAGATTTTGACAATCAATAGACTTTGAAAACCAAGCTGCTTGAGAAACAAATTTAGTTTGGTTTTCGACATATAGTTTGTAGTTAAGTCTTTTTCCTGACAGTGCGGAAGCCCACACATTCACAAGCTTTCCGATCTGTGCAATGAAGTCGGCTGTGTTTGAAATTCCCATGGGAGTTATAGATATGTAAGGCATTCCATACTCTTTTTCCAAAAAAGTTGCTGTCATCAAACCTACTTCGCGGTAGGGAACTGTATTAAACCAAGCTCTTGGCAAATCCTTCAAATATTTGAGAGACCCTCCCTCTGGGATTACTTGATTGACTGCAATTCCCGATTCTCCAGGTAGACGTTTCAATTCGCGACAGTCATGTTGATTATGGAAGCCTGAGGTAAAAATTCCTATAATATTTGCCGAAGGTCTGTTTGTCACGGATCGATCCAAGGTACTTTGTTTACGAGCCCTATCCAAATGAAATCGAGTTATTTGTTCCAAGGTTCTATCCGCCGCTTGAAGTTCATTGACTCGGTGATAATTAACATCCGCGGGAATTACATCAGACTCGGAAGACAAAGAAGCTCGATCCACAAAATTTTGTAGATCCTCCTGTAAAATACTAGAGGTACACGTAGGTGTCGGAACGATTAAGTCGGGGTGTTATTCCTCATCTTTTCGGCTTATGTTATTTATAACCTTTTCTTGAGACCCACGCGCTAATACGTGGCGGTCCACTACACTAGCAGTTACTGGGGTAAAATCCCTTTCCCTCTCCGACGTAGAACGCATTGCGTTGAAATAGTCATCTCCCAAAGGGGCATGCATTATAGCATGTACATTCCTGAAGGAACTGGCTACCCGTGAAGTACCTATGTGGGCGGGTCCAGCATACATCCAATAAGCTAATTTCATAATTTGATTTTGGTATCATTTTGTTATTTCGCATCACAAAGGGATCTATTGCTATATGCGGCTTATCATCATAATATAAACTGGAAGATCCATCGGGAAGAACTATTATATTGAGTATATCGAGGGAGAGGGTAGATAGAGAATCGAAGCTAAAAATAAGTGAGATTTACGACTTCCTTAATTTCTAATATATGGGAATGCAAGAGATTTTTTTTTAGGAAAAAATCTGGGACGGAAGGATTCGAACCTCCGAGTGACGGGACCAAAACCCGCTGCCTTACCGCTTGGCCACGCCCCACAAATGATAGGTATGATGACTATCTCATACTTCGGGTTTCCTGTCAACCGGTTTTTTTTAGTTATTTGCCCGGTTAGGGTAGAGTAATGGCGAAAGTAAATTGAAATAGTTTAGAACTATTAGTACTTCGGAGAGCTAACTGAGGGGGAATACTTAAGTAGAAACCCAGTCGGATATCATCTTGGTCCGGTAAGGTTTCGATTCGGTGAACCCAAATTATTTGAATGGGGGAACTTATAATAATATATGCCTGACGGGTCAACCAATTGAGAGGTGATGTGTAACCATGTCGGAGGGAAGTTACTTGCTACATTACTGGAGAATAAAGATGATAGCTTTGCATGACATCTATCTGGAAAATTCTATTCACCTAACCGAAGCCTCTTTCGCCAAATTACCCGAAGCTTATGCAATCTTCGATCCAATTGTGGATGTAATGCCGGTAATACCGGTGCTCTTCCTCCTCCTGGCCTTCGTTTGGCAAGCCGCAGTTAGTTTTCGGTAATAAGTACTAGGGGCTGAATTCCAGAATGCCCCGCTCCTTATGGGGCGACGTATAAAAGGTAAGTTGCCAAACAGTTGAGGTTGGGGAGGGTGAGGAGATGGGGGGGGGGGGGGCGCTGCAATTCAAGCGAAAAACTAATTTTGGTAAATTGCAAACCTCTTATTATCATATGGCATCTACCGCTACATATATAGGTACCGCTACATATATAGGTACCGATACATATATAGGTACCGATGCATTCACTTATATATTCATAAAAGTTATTGGATGCCCGCGGCTTACTCGAGATTGACAAAAATAAATTTTTCAATGAATTGAATATTCGTGCAATTTTTCCCTCCACCTATCAAAGTTGAATTAATAATAAGAAAACGGAATACTGAATGGAATGAATACAATTCTTTTGGTGGAATAATGTCTCGCAAAAGCCGGGTTATTTTTCCTAATTAAATTTGGGGAGGAAGTCATATCCGTACGTCCAAACAAATATAAATTATAGAGATAAATAGATGTTCGGAAGGTTGCCCCGTCTCATTTTATCCCTAGTTCTATAAAACATGGAGATGTTATCATGCTTACCCTCAAACTATTTGTCTATGCAGTAGTGATCTTTTTCGTCTCTCTCTTTGTTTTCGGATTTCTGTCAAACGATCCCGGACGAAACCCTGGCCGTAGGGATTAGATAGGAATCGATGTCTTAGTTACCTTGTTGATGTAAGTTTCTCAATCCGTCGGTTTAACCAATTTACTAACAAGGGAGAGAGAGGGATTCGAACCCTCGGTACGTATGATTTGTACAACGGATTAGCAATCCGACGCTTTAGACCCCTCGGCCATCTCTCCGAGCAACTGGGGTTGTCTTTTTGCCAAATTCTAACACGAAGTTAGATTGTATGTCTATACTTACAATCTACATCTACGGTACAGTTCACGGAAGGGGTGGCTTTGCCCGCGTGCGTAGTACTTGATTTGATGGAGTCAAATTCCGGATTACTCTTGGGTACAAATTCCACTCTTCCGCTTATTGCCGGCCCCCTCCTCTTCCTACGACGTGACATAGGAAAAATAAATTCGTAACCAAATCTATAGGGTACGGACCAAAAATTTTGTCCGAAATGGATTAGATACTTTTTAGTCTAGACAAAATTGGCGAATTCGCGTCCGCTAACTAAACCAAACTGATTGCCAATACGGCACAATGGCGAATTTCGCAGCGTTATGGAGGCAGAGCAAAATAAATTCACTTTATGAATTTGATACCATCGGTTTCTCCCATCTCCCCATCTTTTCGTATAGGTGAGAAGAAAAAAGTAAATAAATAAATATATTTGTTTAATCTTTTATAAAATTTATTGATATCAAGATAGATTTCTGAAAAACGATAGAAGGAGGGATAATGAATCTGGAAATAATTGCGCAACTTGCTATTTTAGCATTGGTAGTTGCATCAGGACCCTTAGTAATTGCACTATTGGCAGCTCGGAGGGGTAATCTGTGACGTGGGCAGCGCAACCATCAAATGAATACCTATTTTCTATATAGATATATACATATATACAGAACCAAGGAATGGGTGGGGTAGGGGGGGGGGGGGGGGCTCCTCCTATAGCCAAATATAAGTACGTTTGGGGTGCCTCATCAATGTACGTACAGCTCGTATAATAGAATTGTGCCGTCGCGGGTATAGTTTAGTGGTAAAAGTGTGATTCGTTTCATATTGATTTTAATAGTTAAGGGATCTTTCAAACTGAATCTCAACTAAATCAAGAAGCTTTATTTTTACGGAAGTACATCTATTTTTCCTTACCAATAGGTGGTATGGGAAAAGAATGCGCCATTTCTGTTACTCCTGTGCCTCGGAAGTCGTACCGGTTAGTGACGAAGCAGGATTATTTTGGTATGCAAAAAACTTGGGACGATTTCCTAATAGAAAAGGAATATGAAAAAATAAGAATCTATGGGTAGACATCTAAAATATTTGTTTCATCGTCACTGAACCTTGGAAAAAAATCCAAGCTTGGAAGTTATAAATAGATTGATCTTGGTTTATCGGGATTGTCATGTATTTCTTCGATTAAGCGATAACAATTGCTTCCGAGACTCGGTGAAAAATATTTTCCTAAGGATTTTTGGGAGTAAAAATAAAGAACGAAGTAAATGAAAAAAAGAAAAAGAAATTGGTAAAACTAAAGTTTTTTTTTTCAAGGGATCATCTAGGAAGTATATCCATGCTGTACGACCAAAACGTAAGCAAGACTGACATAGATTTTATGGATACCTTTTATTCGAAGCGGGGCGGTTCCCTCCTCTTTGAACGGTGGTGAAAAAAGGAAGGGAAAGAAAAGCCCCCAACTATTCCAGCATGGAGAAAGCCTCGATCCTCACAGAAGTACTTTTATTACGTGCTCCCTTGAGGCGAAGGAGGCGGGCGACCCAATCGTCTTACGATTGTTTTGTCTAACTAGGTTAACATATGTAGACGACTTTTACCCCAGTTTCGTACTACTTATCCTTCCTCTCCATAAAGGAGCCGAATGGGCGGAAACTACCATGTTCGGTTCTGGATTAGCGACGTCGTAACCACCGGTTGCCGTCGACTATAACCTTTAGCCTTCCAAGCTACTGATGCGGGTTCGATTCCCGCTACCCGCTGGTGATGCCAAGAATCCCGGAGCCCTAGTCAAATCAACCCCCTCACCCATGGATTGCGTCGTGAACAAACTGAAATTACCGTTTGTTCACGATTTGGGAGCTAATCCGTCAGCATATTCGTCACCAACCGAGGAGGGAAAAGAACAGACGTCCATCGTCTAATGGATAGGACAGAGGTCTTCTAAACCTTAGGTATAGGTTCAAATCCTATTGGGCGTAATTCCGTGTTTGAGGTGACTATGTCGGCATGGATGAAGTGAAAGTGGTCAGGTGATGCTTGGGAGTCATTCTCCGGGTGTAATCTGCAACCCTATTGCTCATTTCTCTTGCAATAGAAAAATTTCCGTTGACTCCTTAATTGCTTCCTTTAAAAGTGTTTCCGCTTGTTCTGTAGACACTTTTGTGGAACGAGTAATTTCACCAAATTGGGGTTTATTGGTTGTTACGTACTCGCGTAGCTGAACCAAGAATCGTTTGACTTGTTCAACTTCTGATACATCCAAATATCCGTTGACTCCAGTGTAAGTGGTGGCCACCTGTTCCCCTACCGATAATGGGGCTGATTGAGACTGTTTAAGCAGCTCACGCAATCGCTGGCCCCTAGCTAGCTGATTCTGAGTAGTCTTATCGAGATCGGAAGCAAATTGTGCGAAAGCCTCCAGTTCTGCGAATTGTGCTAATTCCGATTTCAATTTGCCGGCCACCTGTTTCATAGCTTTTATTTGAGCTGCGGAGCCCACTCGGGATACAGAAATCCCCACATTTATCGCTGGTCGAATCCCAGCGTTAAATAGATCTGCTGATAAAAAGATTTAGCCATCGGTGGTAGAAATAACATTGGTAGGGATGTAGGCTGAGACATCCCCCGCTTGCGTCTCGACGATAGGTGAAGCCGTCATGCTACCTTCCCCTAATTGTAGACTTAACTTAGCTGCTCTCTCCAAGAGACGAGAGTGTAGATGAAAAACATCTCCCGGATATGCTTCTCGCCCAGGTGGTCTCCTTAGTGGCAAAGACATTTGTCGGTAAGCTTGGGCTTGTTTAGAAAGATCGTCATAAATAATCGGGGTATGCTGCTTGCGATACATGAAGTATTCGGCTAAAGCTGCTCCCGTATAAGGAGCGAGATATTGCAGAGTGGCTGGAGAATTCGCGGTCTCCGACACCACGATTGTATATTCCATGGCTCCGCGATCTTGAAAGGTATCCACTACCTGAGCCACAGAAGAAGCTTTTTGACCAATGGCTACGTAGACACGTATAACATTTTGACCTTTCTGATTCAAAATTGTATCTGTAGCTACTGCTGTTTTACCAGTCTGTCTATCGCCAATAATTAACTCTCGCTGACCGCGACCTATGGGAATCATGGAGTCAATAGCAATAAGACCTGTCTGTAAAGGTTCGTATGCGGAACGTCTCGAAATAATCCCTGGAGCGGGGGATTCGATCGATCTAAACTCAGAAGCTGGGATTTGACCTTTCCCATCGATAGGTTGGGCCAAAGCATTTACAACACGACCCAAAAATGAGTCACTTACTGGTATTTGGGCAATCTTTCCCGTCGCTCTTACAGAACTTCCCTCTTGTATGGTCAAACCATCGCCCGTCGGTACAGCCCCAACATTATCAGATTCCGGATTCGGAGCGATCCCTACTGTACCATCCTCAGATTCCACCGATTCGCCAGCCATTACTTTGTTGAGTCCGTGGATACGGGCAATCCCATCTCCGACTTAAAGTACAGTACCAATGTTAACAACTTTTATTTCCGGGACATACCCTTCAATCTGCTTGCGAATAATGCTGCTAATTTCGTCGGGTCGAATGTTTATAACCATGTTTGCCGAAAAAGTAGTAATGGAAGAGGGAGAAGTAAAAATAAAACCCGTTTTACAATGAGATGGTTGTGAAATAAATTGGAACTAATTGGATTTGTTTCTCATGGATCTGAACAAGCCGATGTGATAATCAATCATTCGCAGATGCAGTTGATTATCCAGACGACTATTTAAACTTTCTAGAGCCCTCTCGGACGCTAGTCGAGAAACTTGCTGTCGAACCTGCTCGATAGCACGTTGCTTCTCGAAACGAATCGCACAATTCTTACTATCTTCCAATCCTTTTAAATCTTCGTCGGCTGCATCAACGAGATCCCGCTGTTCCCTGTCCATCTGCGTAAGTCCATTGATTCGGATCTCATCCGCTTTAACTTTTGCTTGCTGCAGTCGAATACGAGCCTTCTGCAGTTTTTTGGTAGCTTCTTCGTGACGCTCCTCCGCATCCCGAATTGTATTCAAAATTGTTCTTTCACGATTCTCTAAGAAATTGATCAATGAAAGTGGATTACATATCTCTGATTCTCGGAGACTGATAATCTCTTCCCAAACCGAACATGGATCTTTCGATCCATTCGGCTTTCCTGCCCGTTTCGCTTCTACTAGTAAATAAGTAGAATCCAACAGATAACATTTTCATGCGCGGGCTCGCCCCCTTTTTCTCCATTAACTAATAAGATTCATCTCGAATAGGCTTGAATGCAATAATCAAGATTTGGAAAAGAAAAAAAAAGTTGAGGGCTCTCCCAGATAATTAGTAATTATTTGAGAGCCGCTTTTTCCGAGTAGTATTCATCTTGTATAGGTTGTCTATTCAGCAAATTAAAGAAGATTGAGCTAAACCAACTTCGATATCTATCTATATATCTACCTATATAGGTATAGGTATCTATCTCGAGAAGTGGTGCAAATCGAAGTATTCTTGATATGAGTGTCATGTACCGAATGATGCGTTTCCAGTCGCGATTTGGCTTACGCGGTAGGGGAAAGAGAACCCCAATTTTGCTAAGACTTCAAGCATTTCGGCTTTAACCATATTGACGACAGTCCCGAGAATCGGTCAATGGAAGTGAAAGTTTCATCGATTACACGGAATGCTCCGGTTCTTGCATAACATTTATTCACAAGGAATTCGTCGGGGTTTTGCATTTTTGGATGCAACTGGATAAAACAGTTATCCCACTCGGATATGCGACTCGCACACACTCCCTTTCCATAGTAAAACAATATACCTAGTACTAAAATTAAGTTGATTAAGTTTATCTCTAAAATATTGGTATTTAAGCCAATACTTGCGGCAAGAGTCCAATCACTTGAGGGAGCGACGATCTCACTTACACTTCCCGTAATCCTTTCCCTCCTAGAAGGTTTTGCAAGATTTAAACAACTTCTGGTCCGGCCTGAGGGGAGGTGACAAATTACAAACTCCGAAAAATCAAAAGAAAATCGGGATGGGGGCAAGATTTTCCGAGTCATTAATTTTGGCAACTTATATTGGTTCAGCCAATTCGTTAAAACTTTCTAGTTGGTAGAGAAAGGGGGAATTCCAAATAGACGCGGCAGGTACCCGGTTGGGTAGACGGAACAGCAACTTCCTACCAGGCCCCCCCTCCCGGCCCACCGCTGATTCGGAAACATTTTTTTTTTTGGAGGGGGGTGCACCAGGCGACTTCCCGTTACAAACAAGTTAAACAAAAGGATTGGCAAATGACGGAGCTAGAGCTACAACTGATCCATGAATTGTCAAAGCTTCCATGAAAGCTAAACTCAACAATGAAGTACCTCGTATCTTGCCTTCTGCTTCTGGCTGCCTCGCGATACCCTCGACTGCCTGACCTGCAGCAGTCCCCTGGCCGACACCCGGGCCAATTGAGGCGAGGCCTACAGCTAACCCAGCGGCAATGACAGAAGCAGCGGAAATCAATGGGTTCGTATTAGTCTCCTCTTAATTTATTTACGTTAATCAATATTATTTCGCTGGGCACTAACTAGACTCGGCGCAACGAAGACTTTCCAGTGAACGCTAATCGAGAAATCAATTCTACATGAATCTGGTCAAAACCGGTAATGTGGTGTAACGTAATACCCGTATATCTAATGCTGAATCCGGAAAAATAATGAAGTACGAGAAGGACGCATCTACTTCCCACGTCGATCGGTGCTACCTCCCGCCTAATTTAATAAAATTGGATCGAAAAAATTTTGATTATTTGGTAATAATAATTATTATCTACCTAAACGTGTCTATTCCAGTTTTAATGCAAGTAATATCTAATAACTTCATTTGATATACTATAACATAGGTCCAACTGACATCTAAACCGGTTCAAATGGGAAACGCAAAAACGACATAAATCGCTTCTCAAATACCTCGTGTATTCCTTCTCAATAATCTGAGCTTGGCGGTGAGTCAATAACTATTCCTCATTCGAAACTTTAAATGGCTCAAATTTAATTTGGAGGCCATGCGGGAGTTCTAGTTATTAACCCCTCCCCCCGTCCGTTTTTCTTATCGCTATTCGGGGGAGAGGGGGAGACGACACGGATCTCGTACCGTTATGGCATGATACCACGGAAACGGTTCTTTTCCACTACAGCGACCCAATGACTGGTTCTCAAAAAAAGTATTTCGTGATTACTATATTCTTTCGGAATGACTCGAACCAACCGAATCAGTGGTGGCCCTCCGTGGATTCCCCGATATGAGCTGCAGCCGGAGTGGCAAAAATCAAAGCCTGTGTGGCACTTGTAAATAATCCTAAGGGCATCATGGGTACAGGAACAATTGGAGGTACTAGGGAGACAGGAACAGCTACTACCAACTCGTCAGCTAAAATATTTCCAAACAGTCGAAAACTAAGTGATGGGGGTTTGGTAGAATCTTCCGAAATGTTAATAGGTGGTAGTACCGGAGTTGGCTGAATATACTTACCGAAATAACCGAAACCTTTCTTGTGTAAACCTGCGTAGAAATGTGCTACCGATGTAAGCGAGGCTAACGCAACAGTAGTGTTGATATCGTTGGTAGGTGCAGCCAACTCTCCATGAGGTAACTGAACGATTCGCCAAGGAAACAGAGCACCAGACCGGTTGGAAACAGAAATGGGTGAAAACATCGTTCCAATAAATGGAACCCGGGGACGGTATTCCTCTTCCCCCATCTGGGTCCTAGTTAAATCCCTAATAGATTCAAGAACATATTCGATGAAATTCTGGCTGCCAGTCGGTACGACTTGCAGATTCCTGGTGGCTGCAATAGGTAGGGCCAGCAACAAGGCGATAACGACCCAGGGAGTTACAAGAACCTGTGCGTGAACTTGAAAATCTCCTATTTGCCAATAAGAGTGTTAGCCTACTTCTACAGTCGATACTTGATACAGATAATCAATCTCACAAATTCGGAGTTGCTCGATGTGCGTAATACCCCCCTCTCAATAGATAAATTTATCTGAAATATCTGAGGTGATCGCTACAAATTCCTCATTCTGAAATAGCAGAAGCAAGTTACTTCCTGGTGGAATTAGGCGATATCCCCAATAATGGCACGAATCCCTTGCTATTTTGTTACAAGTTGTCGACGCAATTATCAGCCCTGCCACCTTACCTCGGAGAACTTTGAGTTCGAACGACCTTCGCAAATAGCTAATGTTGGTTTGTCCAATATCCATCGGATTGAAGGTCGCGCGTCGTCATTACCGGGGATTGGGATATCTACAAGATCCGGATCGCAATCTGTATCGACAACACAAATTGTGGGAATACCTAGAATGATACATTCCTTAGGGGCGATAGATTATTCGTGTTGATCCGTAATTGTCGCAATATCGGGTAAATCTGACATATATTGAATTCCGCCTAGACACTTTTTTGGTTTAAATAGTTATCCCCTCAAAATCGCCGCCTCTTGCTTCGGAAGTCAGTCGAACCCTCCTGTATCTTCTCCGTTTTGTAAGTATTGAAACCTACGAAGACGTGTTTCTGTAGTGAACCAATTTGTCGACGTACCGCCTAACCATTTTTCATTCACATAATGACATTGAGATCTCGTTGCGGCTGATGCTATCAAATCAGCTACGTGATGTTTTGTACCAACCGTTGGGAATTCCTTTCCCTCCGCTGCTGCATCAAATACCAAATCACAGGCTTCAGATGAAAGACGAGCAGTCTGAGTTAGATCGAGGATATGGACACCCTTCCGTTCTGCAAATATGTAAGGTGACATCCTGGGATTCCATTTCTGGGTTTGGTGACCAAAGTGGATTCCCGCCGCCATCATCCCTTCCAACTCAATATTCCGATTTTTCTGTTGCATCTTCCCCTCAGGTATAGAAAGCTGTAAATTTGTTTTATTTTAACTAAATTTGATAAATTATTACAATCTGGTGATCAATTTTGCGGGTTGAAACGCGTAAAAATTTCATTTAGTACTGGGTAACCCCTTATCCTTATCTTATCTCAAGATTAAAATAGAGGGATCGGCTCAATCCCTTATGAATGAATAGATTGGGGTCGATATTTCTCTTCTCGCGGTAACTACGTGGGTCATATTTTGTTTGCCATTTCGGGTTCTTGCTATTCCTATCTATTGCCGAATGAAACTCTTTTCGTTTATTCACTTCTAGTTGGCAAACAATTTCCGGACTACCTGTTCCGACAGGGACGACGTCGCCAAGAATAACATTTTCCTTCAATCCTTTCAACCGATCGATTCGACCGCGGAGAGCAGCTTTGGCCAATACTCGCGTAGTTTCTTGAAAACTCGCCTCCGATGAAAAACTAGTAGTATTAAGGGATGCCTTTGTCATTCCCAGTATAATAGGTTCATAGAAAATCGGTCTCTTTAATACGCGATTCATCCGTTCCGCCTGTGACAACTCGACAAGCTCCCCGGGAAGGAAAACATTGGTTATTCCGTCTTCCGACGCTACAACTCTCGATGTCAGTTGCCAAATAATAATTTCTAGATGTTTGTCAGATATTTGTACCCCCTGAGATTCGTAAACTTCCCGAATTTCATTAATTAGAATCAGTTGGCGGCGTTCCATACTTGTTCCGGCACTTAGAAAATGGCTCCATAGATTCCCAATTAATCTCGTAATACCCCGATTCCATCTTCCAAAAAGATCTTCGATTCTTGCTGGAATAGAAGCGATGGAACGAGACTCCAGCAACTGCTCAACCTTAGGAAGACCCTGAGTAATGTCTCCAGATTTCAGTCTATCGTATGGTAATGTTATTGATGTATCTCCCTCCCCAATGATGTCTCCAGATATCTTGTGGGGAATTGCTCCCCGGGTCGCCAGCAGGGTCCTACCAGTTCTGACTAGTAAGTAATCTCGGTGAATGGCTACGACCTGACCGGGCTGGAGAAATACATTACCTCCAAAGAAATATCGACTTTCGTTGATTAATAGTCCCGGATTAATTAATAGGATTCCCTGACTAAACAATTTTGGTGTCGGACGAATTGGTTTTTCCAATGAAAATCTATTGAAAAAAGGATTTATGGCACATTTCAATGTTAATTTGGTTTCGTCAATTAAGTACCGGTGTCGGTGGTCCGGCGTATCTGTTGAATACGTATCTGTCGAATAATCGATAAAATAATTTCTGAATAGGGAAGCTTTGCTACTCAGTGCCAAACGGGAAGTAGCCGAGAAATGGGAAATTGCGTATGAAGTTCCTGATAGACCTACCTCTTCGAAATTTAATTGACAACAAGTGAAGCTCGATCTTTCAAATTTAACTGACCTCTCTTTAATATTTAGATTCGAATACTTTTCTGAAAAAGATTCGTATTTGGAGCTGAATGAAACGTTTTTTGGACTCCCGTGCGGGCCGCGTATACCCGATTCTGATCGAGGGAAGTATTTTCCAACTCCATTCTCGTAGCTATTACTGCTTGAATCGGCGAAGGAATTGGTACGATAAAAGTCAGACGATGACAGAGTTAATAGAGATATACCACGTCCTGGCACGGAATGAACGGTAATGCTCCGATATTTGATAGCTAAATCATTGCTGTCGCTGGATAAATTGACTCGGGCGAGGAAGGGCTTGTCGGCAGACACCAATTTTTGGGAAGCCTGACTGACTCGTAGCCTCCGTGCGGGGGGATACGCCACCGAATTAACCTGGAGAGAAGTACTAAGGAGATTATTGATCCTCACACTGGTGAGGGATAGAAAATTACTTCTCCTGGAGGGGTTCTCGTGGAAGTGTCTCCGCCATCCAGCCACTAAAAAAGTTCGAATTAATTGAAGAGTCATGTGACTAATCATTTTGATTTCCTCACCATTTCTATGAGAGATACATAGAAGGGTTTCAGCTTTCGTGCATTTCTGCGTCTTCGGCTTATCAGCACAGAAGACTCCTTGCGGCAAAGAATCGCTAGATACATCGTATCTGACAACTGGTCTTACCGGAACGGAGGTCTCTCTTCTCCTATGAAGTGTAACCGATTGAAGGTAAACCCAACCCCTGGTTTCGATTCCATTAAGAATCATATTACTTGATTCTATTAGATTAAGATTTTGTCTCTGTATACTAGTTGCCTTCTCTGGGTTGTGAATATCTCCGGGTAATACTCTTACCGCAATAACTTCTGCTAATGTCTCTTCGATTCGGACTAATCCACCTACTTTACTACTAACGGCATCAGTTATTCGCGTGCCTTCTTCTACAATAGTATTGTCTGTTACCAGAATAGATGCTGGAGGTTCATATATAATATAAGCCTCCTCGGGAATTAGAAAGGAATTGCCCCCCCCGACTACTCCGTACCATGATCCAGAAGTCGTTTCTTCCGTCCTACCGCCAAAGGGGAATCTATTTTTATCAACGGGTTCAACTTCTATGGTACCATATCTTATAACCCCTGAAACACCAGTTTGATACTCGAATTTTTCGTAGATGGCGAGGATATCACTTCCATCCAAAATGCTGTTTAATTGAACATCAATATTTGCAAAACGTAATTCGTTAAATTTTTTTTGTTGTCTTTCCAACAACGGAGAAACAGATTCAGTTTTTTCGGACCGCTCCACTTTGATATTAGATAGAATATAGTTAGATGTTGGAGGTTTTGGCCAATTTAAAAAACATTTTGGATCGATTCCAAATTCTCGTATACTTCTTTGAGAACCTTTGCAGTTGGCGGCATCAACTTTTTTCTCGCCAATCCCTTTAAAGTAATCACACCTCCTTCCGACCGAGTTGGGTTTGATACCGACTCTATCCCGATCTCTATGAAACGAATAGCTTTCGTCGGAATTGCTATAAGCTCCTGAAAGAATCCGGATATGGCCCGCCTCGCGTACGACACGAATGGGATTGTCTACGCAATCGCTGACGTGCCACACAAATTTACTCCAGTGAATTTCTCCTTTTAAATTTGGATAGATAGCTTTTTGGATACGTTCCTTAAGGGGAAACTCTTTGGCTCGTACTTCCGCGATGATTTGCTGCGCTTCGACATACTGACCGTTTCGAATCGTAAGTAGACTTTGGGCTGGGACGACAAAATCGTGTATAGCGCCACAACTCCTGATAACAACAGATAAATCATTTCGACACATCCAAGCAGGATGCCCATGTCGCGTACGTGTGGGATAAACCAGCCTCCCGTCGGAGTTAATAAGCCCATTAAACGGAATTCGTACGTATTCTGCGATATCGCCCGTAAACACCCCACCTGTATGAAAAGTTCTTGATGTTGATTGAGTTCCCGGTTCTCCAATGGATTGACCCGCGATGATGCCAACAGCTTCCCCTAATTCCACTAAATCGTAATGAGCAAGACTCCGACCGTAACGCCACTGACAAATCCGGAAAATGCTTTTACGCGTCAAAGGAGATCTCACATATATTGGCTGCGCCGATGCTACTGAATTACTAGCCAGTCCATCACTGATATCTTGATTACGGGTGGCAATACATCTAACACCCCAGTAGACGTTACCTGCCAGCACACGTCCAACCAATTTTTGATAGGATACTGTTCTAATAGATTCTCGTTTCTCTTCGGCGATATTCAGCAAAGCAATGCTTTTGGTAGTTTCGCAATCCTTTTTGCGTACAGCAATGTGTTGGACCACTTCAACGAGTCTGCGTGTTGGGTATCCGGCGTCGGAGGTTCGAACAGCGGTATCCACAACCCCTTTGCGGGCACCGTAGCAGGAAGTGATATATTCCGTCAGGGATAGGCCTTCGCGAAGGTTTCTTCGAATGGGTAGATCAATTACTTGTCCCCGGGGATCCGACATCAATCCCCTCATGCCAAGCAACTGATGAACTTGGGATATACTTCCCCGGGCCCCTGAAAAAGACATCATGTGGACTGGATTTAAAGGATCGATCATTTTGAAACTTGGATTCAGTTCTCGTTTCGGACATTCGCTTGTAGCGTACCAAACTTCAATTGATTGACGTAATTTTTCCACGGCATGCGGACTTCCGTAACGATAATGCTGCTCCGAGACATAACCTTATTTCTCAGCGTCTTGTACAAGCCATCCTCTGGATGGTACTGCTAGGAGGTCGTCGATGCCCAACGAGACAGATGCTTTGGTAGCTTGTTGAAAGCCCAAAATCTTAACTTGATCCAAAATATTTGTTGTAGATGCAATTCCAAAACAAACGACTAACTTGCCGATGAGTCGCCTCGTCGCAACTCTATCCATTGTTTTATTGCAGAACGGTAATTCAGTTTGATCTGTCATTATAAAAACCTCACCTTATATATCTCTTTATGCTGTGACATTTATTAATCAGTAATTTGAAATAAATAGATTTAGTAAATATTTACTAAATCTATTTATATATAAAAGATTTTTTATTCTTCATTTTTGCTGTTAGGTATAGGCATTTCATCTCGTGTTACCATATCCGGTACGGACGAAGTCGCATACGAAGAGGCTTTTGACACACCTTGCAAAGCTTCCTTCAATTGTTGATTAAACAAAACGCGACCAGCCGTGGTAAGTACATATATACTTGAAATATATCCCTTCCTACACTTTCGGATCCGGTAATTATCATAGGAGTGAAGAGAGGTTCCTAAGGATTCATATTGAGATTCAACAGGTAATTCACGAGTTTTCGAACTAATCATTTCCAAATTAGTTTCCCATCGAAGCCACAAGAAACTACAGAAATCAATTTGATTTGATTCTTTGGCTCTGAGTATGTCGTAGTAACTACCGAAACAGGCCATTCCGGCAGGGTGGACCTCACCCCCTCCCGAGAAAATGGAATGTCTGTTTCCATAGATTCCTTGCTTGTTTTCAATTGTTAGTACGTAAAGACCGAGAAGCATGTCTTGACTCGGGACAGATACGGAATCGCCCGTAGCAGGGGATAACAAATTTATGTGTGAAAACATCGGGAGACGAGCTTCAATCTGAGCTTCGAGAGATAGGGGCACATGAACGGCCATCTGATCTCCGTCAAGATCTGCGTTAAACCCCCCACGAACCAATGGATGCAAACGGATAGCACGTCCCTCTATTACAATGGGTTGAAATGCCTGTATACCCAACCTATGCAAAGTAGGTGCCCGATTCAGCAGTATGGGATGACCCCGCATAACTTCCCGAAGAACTTCCCATATAATGGGATCTTCTTTTCGTATCATACTTTTAGCCGCTCGTAGGTTACAAGCTAGATGTCATCCGATCAAGTTACGAATTACAAATACTTGGAAAGGTTCGATTGACATTTCTCGGGGTAATCCACATTGATGCAATGAGAGAGATGGGCCTACGACAATAACGAAACGACCCGGGTAGTCAACCCGTTTTCCGAGCAAATTTTCGCGAAATCGTCCCTCTTTGCCCTCAATAACCTCTGAAGATGATTTGTAGGGTCTGTTATTGATATCCCTCATTGGTTGCCCACGTATACCATTATCAATGGGGGCGTCTACGGCTTCTTGAATAAGTCTCTTCTGACAAACGATTAGTCCCTCCGGCGTGAATTCACTCCCCGATAAGAATTCAACAAGAGTATTATTTCGATGAATTACCTTTCTGTAAAGCTCATTAAGGTCGGAAGTAACTAATTCGCCTTCATACGATTCAACTATTGGTCTCAATTCAGGTGGAAGAACCGGCAGGAGATCTAAAACCATCCATTCCGGTTTTAGATTCGTCCGTAAGAAATCCTTGGCTAATTTCATCCGTCTGACCAAAAGATCTTTCCTTCTTTGAATTGTTCGGTCTTCCCATTCATTCCCAACAGGCCTTTGCTTCGCCGGTGCCTGCCACTCCAAATGTGCACGATCCATAACACTTCGCAGATCCAAACTAGTTAATCCTTTTTTGACAGCATCTCCCCCAGTGGCAATTTCGTTCCCTCGAAGCGTTTCATAATTTCGAGTGGAAAAGAAGGTGGGAAGCATGTTTCTCCAGGATCGGTCTTCGTAATTGAACAAACCCCGCAATCTCAATAGGTTGGGCCTTTCGGCCATGGGCCTAGCAAGAAAAAGATTGGGATAGGTCGGGCGGTACCCCCCCCCCCTTAGAATCGGACACGAATGTTTCCTCTCATCCGGCTCAAATAACTGGGCGTAAAATTGAAACAATTTGACGTCTTTGAGACGCAGTAATACCGCCTTATCGAAGATGAAGTAGTTGCTCATTACTCGGGTTTCAACTTGTTTTTCTCGAGTAGTCTTGGACCCTCCGTATTGAGCGATCTACCGGGGAAGAAGTAGTTTCCCCCTTCGATATTTCTTTCCCAATTTAGTCATAGCCTGGAGGTATTTCCCTTGTTCCCAATGCGATCACTTCCCTCTTTGGGTTTCCACTCCACTTCGATGGCTATTAATTTAATTGAGTAGAGAAATCGATGCGACGATTGAATTTTCATAACCATGTATAGAAAATAATACTTAGAAAGTTTTTTCTGAAAGGGAAGGGGAGGGGGGGGGGGAAGAAAACCAAAGGATTGTGTTGAAAGGCACTTGAATTTTATTCTATCAACTGAAATTTGACACGCTTTTCCGAAGCCCAATCGCTGGATTTTTTACTAAGAATTAACCATGGAATGGAGGGGATCCCCATTCTGTACGCGATAGTTTTTATCCCGAGTTAGACAATATTCCTCGATCGACGCGAGGGACATGTCGGTCAGAGGCTTCCCACTTTTGCATGGGATGACAGCTTATAGCCAATCCGTAATGATCAACACATACAATCGAGTCACGCATCGCAATATACTGGGCTTTCTGATTCTTTAAGAGGTTTGGCAAGTGGATTTGCTATATAACTAGGGATTCGTTTCGAAAACCACACATGGGTTACCGGACATGCAAGTTGAATGTATCCCATTCGGTATCTTCGAACCCGGGAGTCGGTAAACTCAACTCCGCAATGTTTGCAAAAATTTGAATACTCTCCTTCGCTACCGGCAGATCGATAGTTTCCACACGCGCGGACGCCGCTTTTTATGGGCCCAAGTATCCTTTCACGAAATGAGCCATCTCTCTCTGGTTTATGAGTCTTGTGATGCAACGTGTAAGGTTAATCAACTTGCCCGACGACGTCTCCGTTGGGTAACTCCCTCTCAGCCCAACCGCGAATCTGTTCGGGGGAAGCCAGTCCAATTCGAAGCTGTTGATAATTAGCTCGATGAATCATAGTAGAAAAAGTTTTGATTTATTATTCGTGAAAGAAGTTTCAATTGGATATCAAATATTTTCACTCTCCCTCTCCAAATCTTCTTCAATTATAAAGTTGTGCTCGAGATTTAGACCCATGCAACGTAACTCCCGAACTAGCAATCGAAAAGACTCTGGAACGGTATTGGTTTTGTAAACAGGTTTTCCGGTCATAATTGCACTAGGTACCTTGTAACGAGCCTGAATATGATCTGATTTAGTTGTAAGCATTTCTTGCGAAGTGTAAGACACGCCAAAACCCTCCAAAGCCCGGACTTCCATTTCTCCAACCCGCTGTCCCCCCCGTCTGGATCTACCCTTGAGAGGTTGCTGCGTAACAAGTGCGTAAGGTCCGCTGGATCGTGCATGAATTTTATCGTCGACCTGATGAATCAATTTCGTCATATAAGCTTTTCCGGTTGTAACGGGTTGCACGAAGGGATCACCCGTTCGTCCATCGATCAATCGGCTCTTTCCGGGGTGATCGGGTTCAAATAACCACGGATTACGAGTACTTGCACTTGCTCTACAAAGTTCTGGAAATACTAGTTTTCTAGAGGCTTCCCGTTCGTATCTCTCATCGAAGGGTACTATACGGTAATGGGTTTCTGAAAACTCCCCGGCTAACCCAAGTAGGCATTCGAAAATCTGTCCCACATTCATTCATGAAGGTACTCCTAAGGGACTTAATACCATATCGACTGGTGTACCATCTTGCAAATGAGGCATATCCTGTCTGGGTAATACTTTTGACACAATACCTTTATTTCCATGTCTACCAGCTATCTTATCACCTACTTGTATCTTACGCTTTTGCAGTATATAAATATGAATGACTTCCGAATCGTTCGAAGTGTCGTCTTCGGGGTAGACCCACCTGACGTCAGTGACTCGACCTCTTCCACCAATTGGAACTTTGAGGCAGCTTTCTCTTGCGTTAACTAGTTGTATACCAGAAGTGGCTTGTAATGATCTCCCCTCTGGAGCACGTGATGAATCTGCCCCCTCTTGGGGCGTTAGTTTACCCACCAAGGCATCTCCCGCCTCTACCCAAGATCCCGATTCTACGAGCCCATTATCGTCTAGGTGTCGAAGCGTATGACTATCCAATTGAGGTATTTGCTTGGTAACCTTTTCAGGACCCTGATTTGTTACGCGAACTTCAACTTCGTATCTTTCAATGTGAAAAGATGTAGAAATGTCTTCGTATATTGGGCGTTCACTAATCAGCACCGCATCTTCAAAATTGTAACCCTCCCATGGCATGTAGGCCACTAGGATATTTCTACCTAAAGCTGATTCCCCCCTGGCGGTTGCTGCCCCATCCGCGACGACTTCCCCGCGTTTCGTTAATTCTCCCGCCAAAACCGTAGACTTTTGGTGTATACAGGTATTACCGTTGGAACGCTCATATATTCTCAACTCATTCCTTGTAACACATGAAGCCGCGTGATTGCTTGTTGCTTCATCGATTGATGATAGTTCAATTGTATTACCATCAATATATCGGATTTATCCTTCTCGTCCGGATACAACTACACTTCCCGAATCTGAAGCTACTTAACTCTCTAACCCGGTCCCTACAAAGCACCTTTCGGGATTAACCAGTGGAACCGCTTGACGTTGCATGGTAGAACCCGTCAAGGCGCAGTTCGCATCATTATGCTCAATGAATGGAATAAGAGAAGCTCCAATGGAGAAATAATGTAAGGGATGAATGCTTCGGAAATCGACTTGTTCCCAAAGGACGCTGAGAAATTCCTGTTGATATCGAACCGGTATGAGTTCCCTCTCTCCAGTTCTCCATTGGGATATTAGCGAATTCTCAGTTGCTATTCGGTAGCAATCATCTTCGGTGGGAGATGAGTCGATTAATTGCTCCTTTTCGGATGATTCCGACATTTTAAGGTACGGGCTCTGCAAAGAGCCGGAATTGCTAATCTCTGCCTGAATAGCTAGTGACGAAATAAGGCCAGCATTCATGCCTTCCGATGTTTCGATCGGGCAGATACGTCCATAATGACTAAAATGAATATCTCTAGCTTGAAAACTGGCGGTTCGACGTGTCAACCCGCCGGGACCTACGGAGCTTAATCTTCGCTTATGAACCATTTCTGACAATGGGTTGGTTTGGTCTAGAAATTGTGATAGGGGGTGTGATCCAGAAAACTCTTTGAAAGTTGCTATTACTGGTGCAGGCGTGACTAATCCCCGGGGCGTTATCGCACGTTTGCGCCTAACAGCCCTAGATAGATTTTGTCGAATCGAATTCTCCAAACGGTTTAGGGCCAGTTTCAATTGTTCCTGAGGCAAATCTGCTACGGATCGAACACGTCGATTTTTCAAGTGATCTATGTCGTCGAGGTTGCCTATTCCGTAACTGATTTCTATTGAGTGATCTGCGGCTGCTAATATGTCTTGGGGTAGCAAAAAATGTTCCGTTTCAGGTACATCAAGAGCTAGTTTGATGTTTAGGTTTCGCCGACCAATCCGCCCTAACTCGCATCTATGCTGAGAAAACCTCTTCTATAACTCTTTGAATATAGATTCTGAAAATGATATATCCGCGTCTGTGGCGGAGTACGGGTGTTTGTAAAGTTCTGCTATAGCATCCTCCGACGATTCAACGGCCCCTTCTTGCTTCTCCAACATATTTGAAAAAATCTTGGGGTAACGGACATTTTTCAAAATATCTTTTCCGCTTAACCCCATAGCTATTAATAAGATCGAAATGGATATCTTTTTCTTCCTGCTAATGCGAACCCAAATTTTTCCTTTCCTATCCATTTCTGATTTGAATCTCCCTCCCCGATCCGAAATTACAGTGCTAGTATACGCGGAAACTCCTTTTTGGTCGGATTCTCGGCTGTAGTAAATACCGGGACTTCTCAAAATTTGATTGACTAAAACTCTGGCAACCCCATTGATAATGAACGTCCCTTTGGGATTCATCCAAGGAATAGATCCGGTCCGCACGTCTTCTTCTTGCACCACCCCATCTTCGCTACGAGTCAATTAAACTGGTACATATGGATCGGATGAGTATGTGACACATTGATACGCGGCATCTCTCTCTTCGACTGGGGGTTTCGTCAATTGGTACCGTTCACTAGTAGGTCAGAATTCAACTTCCTTATCTGTATCTTCAATTTTCGGGAAATTTTCAAGTTCTTCAAGCAATCTTTCGTGAACAAATCGATTAAACCCTTCAAATTGAATTTGTGCAAGTTCTGGTAGTACGGGCATATTTCTATTTCCTTCTGATAAAGTGATACATCGAGACCCATCCTCAATTAAAAATATATTGATTAGATTTACATACTTCCAATTTTCCACGTGTACGTGTAGGACACTTCACTTCTAGCCCCCTAATAGTTCGAAATCAATTTAGTCTCTGTTTTTCCCTTATCCGCAACCATTTGCGGATGAAAAATTGGCGATTAGTAGACAAAAAAGTGTGGAGAAAACTACGAAGTTATTAAATCTTTTTCACAAGCTGTGAACAAAAGACGTCTGTGCGATCCATATTTTGTAAATCTACGTACTTCTTGATTAAGCAAATCATTTTCTATCAAAATTGGTCGAAATACTTACGCATCCGAAACCGAGGTAACGGTCGATGAAAAATGAAGTTAAGAGATACGTAGTGGCGAAGTAGGTTTGGCAATTATATCACACTAGAAATTTCGATTACCAGGAAAGCTTGAAGAAACATATGGATGTTCCCCTTTCCGTCGGTAACAATTTCGTGTCATCAACCACTTCAAGCTTAGTTCAAATCTACAAAAAGAAGCTACTCGCTAAAAAAGGGTTAGGTTTCGAAAACATTTTACACCTGTGTAAAAATCATTACCGATCTAATCTAATGGTAGATAGATCTGGTTACTTCTTGCGACTATCCGTCGAAGCGGGGACACCCTCCCCCAGGTAAAATAGAGTAGAAAACAAAAAGAAAGTAAAAAAGATTGCCAACTGAGCGTTGACTCTGAGGCAATTGATACATAGACTCAAATCAAACAAATTGTTGGGATTGTAGTTCAATTGGTTAGAGCACCGCCCTGTCAAGGCGGAAGTCGCGGGTTCGAGACCCGTCAATCCCGATAAACTCTAATGAGATGCGCTAGTTCGAGGTTCAATTTACAGCCTCGGACTTGGGTCGAGCTGGATTCGAACCAGCGTAGGCGTTGCCAGCGGATTTACAGTCCGTCCCCATTAACCACTCGAGCATCGACCCATACTTCGTGAACACTTTGGTTTCACCTCATTGAGTTAGCGACTTTTGACAAGTCGAAGCTGAGCCCTATAATTGGGTAGGAATCGACAAGAAAATAAGAATACATTTCATCAATATGGTCGATGAGATTTTTAAAAAACGAATACCCCCAGGGGAATTCGAATCCCCGTCGCCTCCGTGAAAGGGAGGTGTCCTGGGCCTCTAGACGATGGGGGCCTGATTACCTTCTGGCAGGGTAAGGATATTCCCTACCAATTGTCAATCTGGAAGAAATGGCAAGCAAGTAACGAGAGAACCAATTTATTCAACAATCTAGATTGGGATTAGACTAATCATTCAAATAAATTTTTCATATTTTTTTTTACTTATGGTAAATGAATTTTAGTGATAAATGAATTAATCCTAAGCGGAGGCGTTAGGAGTAGGCTGCTACTGCGCGAAAAAGAGGAATAGGTATTCTCGAGATTTCATTTCGTGATATACTATGTAATCGATATCGAAGATTCGATTTCGATATTTTTTTCTCTATCTGTAATTAACCAAGGATTCGGTCGACCCGACTAATTAAAACTAGATGGTTCATAATGGAGTCCGAGAGTTTTTTCCAATGAAACCCACTCGAGCTATTTCCCAATTGATGATTTGAACTACCAATACGGAAGTAAATATTCCCGCGTTCGTAGCCACTGCACTTTTCATTCCAATCCCAACAGCTTTTCTACTTATTCTTTACATCCAAACGGCCGCTCAGAATAACTAGTAATTGGTAACGACTACCTATCTGCTAATAAATCTTCATATGCAAGAGCGAATCGGAAGAGGAGAAGCAGGGGACACTGTTTGCTCGCTGCAAAACGGGGCGATATGCAAACTGTCATTTCTTCTATTCCGGACGAAGTTTTCATGCTACCCGGTTGTTGCTGGTAGCAACTTACTCCCAACTTAGCACTCCCTCCCGATTATCTCTCTTTAAGCCAATTGGAATCTATGCCTCTTTCCCTCGTTTCTATTCCCCTACCTACCGCGTATTACGTATCATTCTCGAATAGAATTGCCCAAAATTGATAGATCAAAAAAATGATCTATCAATTTCTACTTATACTAGATTACCCTTGCTTGTTACAAAGCTGGGTTCTACCCGATGATTAATTTTAGGTATTGGGCTAAAGCACCCGGATTTACTCCTTCGCATACCCGTAGGAAGGAGATGAATCAATCTAAGTAAATCAAGCAAAACGAAGTTAGGTATCGGAACCGGAGTTCTGATCTCAAGTGTATGTCAAACGTATATTCATTTCCTGCTTCTTCTTCCGGGCGCAGTCATAACATCAGACAGGAAAATTTGAAGTTTGAATTAGCGACGGGATGAACTAGCAACAACCGGGGTAGGTTCCTCCCGATGGCGGGAAAAAAAATCAGTCTACTAGATTAACAAATTAATACAATTTGGTAGTTTAATTTTTAAAATTACGAATAGAAGAAATCAATTAAGTAAGAAGCGGCTGCATCGGGCTTTTTCATTCGAAAACAAAATATGGGGCGGGGAAAACACGAATCGGTGGTCTCGCCACAACGACGCGTATCCCCCAAATCAGACCGGTGGAGACCTGGTTGGTTAACCGCTTGTCACAATCCGCTTCTTCCCCAAACTACAGGTGAGGGAGAAAATGTAGAAATCACCGTCGGGGCAGCCCAAGCTGTAGTAACTAAATCCGTAGTTGTAATTCCTATCTATTCACTCTTTCGATTTTTATTAATTGCTAATTACTTACTAAGTCCAAATACAAGGCAAAGCTTGAAGAAGCTTGAGACACGTTGTCAGTGAGGAGCAGACGCCTGCTTGATAGCATACTCCAATAACAGGAGGTACTGAGTATGTGGAAACCTATATAGATAGATATAGTTTTTTTTTTCAATGGTACTGATTGATGTTCGTCTCTCCAGACATTTTGGTGATTTGTACTTTCGGATTGTCAACTAATGATATACTCAACTGGGATTGTTTATGCGTGACGCATCGAGACACATGAAATGTGATAGGCTATAACAGACTATAGAGCACCTCGACCTGTATCCGATTTCGGCGCAGCAAACGATCCCCGGTAAAACTACCCAAATTAATAAATCCAAGTAGACTAAAGAAATATAGTTCTTTATCTTCATACACATAAAGAGTTTATTGTTAGGCGACACCCAGACTCGAACTGGGGAATTAAGGATTTGCAGTCCTCCGTCTTACCGCTTGACTATATCGCCCTTCGCTAACTATCAGCGAACGGCGCTGATGCGGGGAAAAAAAAAAAGCACTGATCTGGTTCGGAATGTTCGGTAGCAAGTAGCGTATGTAATGATTCTATTATCGACGTGTAGCGATGCTGGACGTCTAGCAATTCTACTAGTAATAAGTATACTACCCAGCAGAAGCATTAGCAAGTAGCTGGCTCCCCCCCGCGCAATTTACCTATGATATGCATTTGCCATCAAAACGGTTACCTCGACAAATACAAAATCGTTTCATCTCAACATTTCATTCAATTCAATAAAAAAACAAAATAAAACGAAATTTTGTCTCTTCTTTTTACTATCTGCCCCCCCCCCCCCCGAAAGAACTAAAGAATTCCCTGAAAATTTATATGCATATTTCTAGATATATGACGTAACCTCCCCATTCTCCACGGGATAGGCGGATAGCGGGAATCGAACCCGCGTCATCTCCTTGGCAAAGAGATATTTTACCATTCAACTATATCCGCATAATCTGCTATTTCATTTTAGCACTGCAGTAGTTTCTTAATATTTGAGAAACTCGCGTAAGTGTTTAGTTTATACGTGAAAAACTGAATTTACCGGGAGGACCTCGCGTATCTCTTCCCTTCCCTCAACTGTTGAAATGAACTTTTTGCTGTATGTAGCCTCTTATCTACATCTACGCGCGTAAATCTCTTTTATTTGGCGTCTCCACTCGTAACAGTGAATTACGAGAGGAGGAACCGAAGCTCCAAATATTTAGGAGATAAAAGAGTTGGGTATACCTACCAGAGAAACTGATCCAATCCATAATGAAGCCCCTGAAAAGACAATATTTTTGTTGCTGGACCAGCCACCGGGGGATGCGAACGCGACGGGGACACCCACAATTAGTAGGAATGAGATGGCAATTAATCCAAATAAAGCCAATTGGAACGCGATAGTCATAATTCTGATTGTTTCCACTTAAGGAATAAGTTGTTCGTACCATCCAATCCTCATCCGACGGAACTCTCGCCTCGCCACGACTTACTCCGTTGGCGGGGCGCAAATACCTCCTTTTCGCCACTAACTACCTCAAGATTCATGAGGTACTCGTCGAGTTATAATTGGTTTGAATTCCAACATTCGGGACGATTATCTGCAATAACTCCACGGTCATAATTATTTTCACTCCGTATCTTTCACGTTCTAAAAAAATCTAGGTGAGAGGAAAAGAGATATCCATCAAAATCTATCTATATAGATAGATTTTGATGGATATCTCTTTTTTCCTCCCACGAGAAGTGCCTAAAAAACGTGATTGATACCTCCACGTATTGATACCTCCACGTATTGGGTGAAAAATATGCCCCGTCAGGGAGAGATGGTCGAGCGGTTTAAGGCTCCAGTCTTGAAAACTGGCGTGGCGACGAAACGCCATCGAGGGTTCGAATCCCTCTCTCTCCTACTATTTGTATCAAATAATACTGGACGGAAAGGGCGACAGTAATTACTAGTCTTACAAAATATTTTCTCTTCTTTTATCAAATTGAGGAGAACTTGGTATTATCTATCACCAGGTAATAAGATGATATCTATCTATCTATTTAAATAGATAGATAGACTTTGCCTGGATGTTACGAGTCCGGCACTGACGTGAAGACATAGACTTATTAGATATTGGCTTGCTGGCAAAAAAAAAAAAAGAAGTGAATATTTTCTTCGTCTAGGTTTTCGTCATCTCAACATATGTCTTCGAGTTTCAATTAAGGGGTGTCATAGAGAGAACGGGTTCGGTATCGCGGTCAATTCCTTTCTCAAACCCGGCCGCGGCTGCGCGAGCCCTACCCGCGTGCCATAAATGACCCACGAAAAAAAAGAATCCTAGAACAAAGTGGGAAGTAGCTAACCAACTCCGGGGAGATACGTAGTTCACGGCGTTGATCTCAGTAGCTACTCCACCTACAGAGTTTAGAGAGCCCAGGGGGGCATGAGTCATATACTCCGCGGATCGTCGTTCCTGCCATGGTTGTATATCCCCCTTCAATTTACCGAGATCTAAACCGTTGGGACCCCTTAAAGGCTCTAACCAAGGAGCACGAAGGTCCCAGAATCGCATGGTTTCGCCTCCAAAAATAATTTCTCCCGTGGGGGAACGCATCAGGTATTTACCCAACCCAGTAGGTCCTTGGGCGGAACCTATGTTGGCACCGAGACGTTGGTCCCTGACGAGAAAAGTAAAAGCTTGGGCTTGAGAAGCTTCTGGCCCGGTGGGACCATAAAATTCACTGGGATATGCTGTGTTGTTAAACCAGACGAAGCAGCAGGCGGTGAAGCCAAAAATGGCAAGGGCTCCCAAACTGTAGGATGAGTAAGCTTCCCCGGACCATACGAAAGCGCGACGAGCCCAGGCAAAAGGTTTCGTTAATATGTGCCAAAGTCCGCCGAAAAGACAAATGGATCCCAGCCATACATGTCCCCCGATAATATCTTCCAGATTATCCACACTTGCAATCCATCCTTCGCCCCCAAAAGGAGATTTCAGTAGGTAGCCAAAGATAACGTTAGGGCTTAGGGTAAGATTCGTAATCTCTCTTACGTCTCCACCCCCGGGTGCCCAGGTGTCATACAACCCTCCGAAATAGAGTGCTTTGAAAACTGAGAGAAAAGCTCCGAGACTTAATAGTATTAGATGAATACCGAGAATTGTGGTCATCTTATTTTTATCTTTCCAAGTATAGCCGAAGAAAGGAAAGGATTCCTCCAAAGTTTCGGGTCCAATTAGGGCGTGATATATACCCCCGAATCCCAAAACTGCAGAGGAAATTAAATGGAGTACTCCGGAAACGAAATAAGGAAAGGTATCGACTACCTCCCCGCCGGGACCCACCCCCCAACCGAGAGTAGCCAAGTGGGGAAGTAAGATTAGTCCCTGCTCATACATAGGCTTCTCTGATACGAAATGAGCCACTTCAAACAGATTCATAGCTCCGGCCCAAAATACAATCAAGCCAGCATGAGCTACATGGGCACCAAGCAATTTACCAGATAGATTAATTAGTCGAGCGTTGCCAGCCCACCAAGCGAAACCTGTGGTTTCCTGATCGCGACCACCCAGCGAGAGGGTTCCATTAAAGAGCGTTTCCACGGGGTAAAACCTCCTCGGGGAATACAAGGTTTTCGTGGGGCTGATCCTGAGCTGCCATCCAGGCACGGATACCCTCGTTTAGTAAGATATTTTTTGTATAAAAAGTCTCGAACTCGGGATCTTCTGCTGCGCGAATTTCTTGGGAGACAAAGTCGTACGCACGTAAATTTAGGGCGAGACCAACTACTCCAATAGCACTCATCCATAAACCTGTCACTGGCACGAATAACATGAAGAAGTGTAACCAACGTTTGTTGGAGAAAGCAACACCGAATATTTGGGACCAGAAACGATTCGCGGTTACCATTGAATAAGTCTCCTCAGACTGAGTCGGGTTGAACGCGCGGAATGTGTTCGCGCCATCACCATCTTCAAACAGAGTATTTTCGACTGTAGCGCCGTGGATGGCGCACAAAAGGGCGGCACCGAGGACTCCCGCAACTCCCATCATGTGAAATGGATTCAGAGTCCAATTATGAAAACCTTGAAAAAATAGAATGAATCGGAAGATGGCGGCTACGCCGAAACTGGGTGCAAAAAACCAACCGGATTGCCCCAAAGGGTAAATCAAGAATACGGATACAAAAACTGCAATTGGAGCGGAGAAAGCTATTGCGTTGTAGGGACGTAGTTGCACAGACCTCGCAAGTTCAAATTGGCGTAACATAAAACCTATCAGAGCGAAAGAGCCATGAAGGGCGACGAAGGTCCATAAACCTCCTAGCTGGCACCAACGGGTGAAATCTCCTTGCGCTTCAGGGCCCCATAGGAGAAGCAAGGAGTGGGCCAAACTGTTAGCGGGAGTGGAGACCGCGGCAGTCAGAAAATTACATCCCTCCAAGTAAGAACTAGCTAATCCATGGGTGTACCATGAAGTAACAAAGGTTGTACCTGTGAACCAACCACCCAAAGCGAAGTAAGCGGTGGGAAAAAGTAATAGGCCAGACCAACCAACGAAGACAAAGCGATCTCTTCTGAGCCAGTCGTCCATACTATCAAATAAATCTTTCGGTTCCTTGGAAGATTTTCCAATGGCAATGGTCATATTCATTCCCTCACTCAGCTCCTCAAACCATTTCTGGGTTCCCCTACGTTTTTTTTATTCGAGCCGCGACGCGGTGTAGTTCCGTCCCTTCGCAGTACGTAAGGTGGGCCACTGCAACACTGGCCCTTCCGAAAAGTCATTTGCCAAAGCAGCATACTCCTAGGAATTATTACGCGAAAGTGAGACTGGTAGATTTTCTAATCTCAGGAGTTTGGGATTTTCCGCCCCCTTCACCGTTTCTTCGCCTCGCTTCTAGTTTTCTACTCCCTCTCTCTTTTCTGTTGTTTCTGCCGAGCCTATTTTTTATTATCTTTCTTTTTAACTTACTTTTTATCCAAGTTTAAATTTTAGGCATCTCTTTTTTATTACTTACTTGATCCCGAGCTGATCTCGTTTGTTACGCAGTTTTTTGAGAAGTGGGTAGACCTTTCTTTTCTTCCGAGACTTTGCCACATTGACGGTACCTCGGGAATCCGACCAAGCAGGATACGAATTCGTCTCCATGAATCTCTGGGGAAAGAAATACTAGAACGGCGTGAAGAGCTACATCTATCTATATCTATATATTATGTATATAGATAGATAGATTTATATGTAAATATATATGTGTGGTATCGATACCCTTCCTGAAATTACTTCGGTACCTATTTTACCAATCCGCGGTAAAAATTGAAAGACTTTTCTTTCGGTCCCCAGTAACGGGAGTGGGTAGCGGCGTGCCACAATTTAATCCCGAGCGGAGGATATGTCACAAATTTCAACATCGAACAAAGTGGTTCTTCTTTTGTTCCAAACCCCAGCGGCAAAATCGTATCCAGGTATTGGGGGGGGGGGTATGACAAATAAGGGTGCCAAAGACTCAAATAATTTCTGCCAGTGACGGAAAATTATCTAAATAAGCGGTGAAAAATTTGTTTTGTAATTTTTTTTTCTTCTCCTACCTAAATTGAATTATATATATATATATATATAGGTATAGTTACATCGATAGATATATCTACATATATATATTGATATTGAGAATTCGCATTCAATTCCCAAGATAGGAGTAGCAAAGAAGTTCCCGGTATTAAAAATTATATCCACCTGATTTTATCACATTGTAAGGGGCGACACATTACTCGGTGTAGCGATACTACTCAAGTTAAGCCGAAAATCGCGATAAAAAAAAGAAACGATTTGATTAAGAAATTTAATTTTGAGGCAGTTGGTTATAATTACATTTTTGCGAAACATTACATTTTTGCGAAACTGTAATTTTTTCATCAGAAGTAGTAGGGAGTACAATTTTTTCCTCCGCATCGGAACCACGCGGACCCGGACGTTTCCGTGGAACTGAGACAGCTTGATCCTCGGATTTCGGACAACTTCTCGGTTAGCCCTTTGTCGGATTTGAACCGACGACTTACGCCTTACCATGGCGTTACTCTACCACTGAGTTAAAGGGGCCTCAGATCAGAATTAAATTTGGGTTGAGTTCTGTTGGACACGTCGTTAGTTTTTGTCCCGTCTTTTCCGCTTCTTTTTCCCTATCGCAATATTAGAACTTAATGAAACAGAATATACTAGGTATAATCTAAGGCACGAAATAGCTATGTTCCTAAATTATACTTGCCTATCTAGATATACACCTATAAATCTATTTACCTATCTCCAGATAGATAGGTTTACGTTCTATTGAACGAAAAGGCTCGGAAAGGAAGGTATAAGGAATAGGAAGAGGAAATAATGATTGGGTAATTTTCATTCTGCCATGTGGCATCAAGTACCCCCAATATAATAGTCTAATAGTTGGTAGAAAGACTTGTACTTCCTCGATCTTCGGCCTGAAAAAAAAACCTATATCCGATCCATCGGTGAAACATGGGAAGGAAATTGATTAGTCTGAGCTCGGGGCGAAGACCAAGCACCGTACTACTGACGTAGGTAAAAAATTGGTGGTTTACTTTGCGGGGACAGGATTTGAACCTGTGACCTCAAGGTTATGAGCCTTGCGAGCTACCAAGCTGCTCTACCCCGCTTAGTTAATGCCTTCAATGTAATTATTATACATCTCTTGAATAATTACATTGAATATGATCGGGAAGAACTGTCTACTTCGTAGAATTAGACATCACTTGTGAGATGATTGGAGAAAAACTTTTCTTGCCAACTCGATTTCGATACTCCGGGCAGCACGCAAGTGTGTGCCATTTCACGAGGTACGTGTCTAGATAAGCCGAAGTCTCGGTAATTAGATCTGGGTCGTCCGGTTAGGGAACACCGGTTATGGAGACGAACAGGTGCACTATTACGCGGCAGAGATTGCAATCTTCTGGAAATAGTTAGCTTATCTTGAATTGGCAAACTACCTTTAATCCGTCTTTTCAAAGATTGCCGGGTAGCCTCATATTTCCTCACCAACTTTTCCTTCTTTTTCTCCTTCTCAATGAGACTTTTCTTTGCCATAATTGGTGAATCAGTAAGCAGGATTGGATTACTACTTTAAAACAAATTGAACTTGCGGCCGAAAATTTAGTTACCAATAACTAGGGAAGAAGTAATAAACCTCTATCTCTAATTATTGATAAGTGGATAATCGGTCTCAAAATCGGCTCGGGTATGGGAGGTAATGGGGGGGGGGTAAGCTTGATGCGAAGATATGCGTTTTGGTAGTCAACCGAACCAAAATTAGCCAAATTTACCTGATGTAGATGCGATTAGAAAAGCTGCGTAGGTAAATATGTAACCTACGGAGAAATGGGCTAGTCCCACCAGTCTTGCCTGAACGATAGAGAGAGCGACTGGCTTGTCTTTCCAGCGTATCACATTTGCTAAGGGTGTTCGTTCGTGGGCCCAAGCTAGGGTTTCAATGAGTTCTTGCCAGTAACCGCGCCAAGAAATTGGAAACATAAATCCGGTAGCCCAAACAAGATGTCCAAATAGGAACATCCATGCCCATACAGATAAACTGTTCATACCGAAGGGATTATAACCATTGATAAGCTGCGAGGAGTTCAGCCATAAATAATCCCTCAACCACCCCATTAAATACGTAGAAGATTCGTTGAATTGAGCAGCATTGCCTTGCCACAAGGTTATGTGTTTCCAGTGCCAGTAGAAAGTGACCCATCCTATGGTGTTCAGCATCCAGAAAACAGCTAAATAAAAGGCATCCCAAGCTGAGATGTCGCAGGTACCGCCTCGGCCGGGACCATCGCAGGGAAAGCTGTACCCGAATTCTTTTTTATCCGGCATCAACTTGGAACCGCGCGCGTCTAATGCGCCTTTCGCTAAAATCAGTGTAGTTGTGTGTAAGCCCAAGGCAATGGCGTGGTGAACCAAGAAATCCCCGGGCCCAATCGTTAGAAATAACGAGTTGCTGCTGTTGTTGACAGCGTCCAACCAGCCGGGTAACCACAGGCCCCGACCGGCATTACTTGCCGGACTACCTGCCGAGGATAGAAGCACATCGAAACCATACAAAGTTTTGCCATGAGCAGATTGAATCCATTGAGCAAATACGGGTTCAATGAGAATCTGTTTTTCCGGAGTCCCGAAGGCTAGCATTACATCGTTGTGGACGTAAAGCCCTAGTGTATGGAACCCCAGGAATAAACTAGCCCAACTTAGGTGAGCTATTATTGCTTCTTTGTGTTCCAACATTCTTGCTAAGACGTTATCTTTATTTTGTTCTGGATCATAATCTCTAACGAGGAATATAGCTCCGTGTGCGAAAGCTCCCGCCATGATAAACCCGGCAATATATTGGTGATGGGTGTATAGCGCGGCTTGAGTTGTATAATCCTGTGCTATAAAAGCATAAGCGGGTAGGGAATACATGTGTTGCGCGACCAACGAAGTGACGACCCCTAAAGCAGCTAAAGCGAGCCCCAACTGAAAATGGAGAGAATTATTGACCGCATCATAAAGTCCCTTGTGTCCACGGCCCAACCGACCTCCCGGAGGGATATGAGCCTCGAGAATCTCTTTCATGCTATGTCCAATACCAGAGTTAGTCCTATACGTGTGGCCGGCAATTATAAACACAACGGCAATGGCTAAGTGGTGATGAGCGATATCAGTTAGCCACAAACTTTGAGTTTGTGGGTGAAATCCGCCCAAAAAGGTTGGAATAGCTGTTCCCGCTCCTTGAGTGCTATCAAACAAATGGCTACTAGAGTCGGGATTTTGCGCATAAACACTCCACTGACCGGAGAAGAACGGCCCCAACCCTTGGGGATGCGGGGTAGCAGTCAATAAATTATCCCATCTAACATGTCCGCCCCTCGCTTCGGGAATAGCTACGTGGACTAAATGTCCTGCCCAAGCCAAAGAACTCACTCCGAAGAGTCCTGAGAGGTGGTGATTGAGCCGAGATTCAGCATTTTTGAACCAAGAAATGCTTGGTTTCCATTTAGGTTGCAGATGTAACCAGCCAGCTAGTAAAAACGAAGCAGAAATAGCTAGTAGAAAGATAGCTCCAGTATAGAGATCTTGGTTATCGCGTAGACCAATGGTGTACCACCATTGGTACACACCGGAATAGGCAATATTGACTGGACCCGCAGCACCCCCTCGGGTGTAGGCTTCGATAGCTGGTTGGCCAAAATGAGGATCCCAAATGGCATGAGCTATTGGTCTCACGTGTAATGGGTCCCGCACCCATGCTTCGAAATTGCCCTGCCAAGCCACATGGAACAAATTTCCAGAGGTCCAAAGAAAGATGATAGCTAATTGACCAGAATGAGATGCAAATATTTTTTGGTAGAGACGTTCCTCGGTAGTATCGTCATGACTCTCGAAGTCGTGGGCAGTGGCTATACCAAACCAGATACGACGAGTAGTTGGGTCTTGGGATAGACCCTGGCTGAACTGTGGAAATCTTGATGCCGTAATGTTTCTCAAATCCTCCTAGCCATTATCCCACTGCAATGATTCTCGCCAGGAAGAACGCCCACGTCGTGGCGATTCCACCCAGAAGGTAATGAGTTACTCCCACAGCACGTCCTTGTATAATACTCAGGGCTCTAGGCTGGGTAACAGGAGCAACTTTTAATTTGTTATGAGCCCAAACAATGGATTCAATGAGTTCTTGCCGGTATCCGCGACCACTAAATAAAAACATTAGACTGAAAGCCCAAACGAAGTGAGCCCCCAGAAATAGAAGACCATACGCGGATAACGAAGAACCATATGATTGAATGACTTGAGAAGCCTGTGCCCACAAAAAATCTCGTAACCATCCATTAATCGTTGTCGAACTTTGTGCAAAGTTTCCCCCGGTGATATGGTTTACCACCCCCTGCTCGCTCATACTGCCCCACACGTCAGATTGCATCTTCCAGCTAAAGTGAAATATAACTACTGAAATCGAGTTGTACATCCGGAATAGTCCTAGGAAGACGTGATCCCAAGCAGATACTTGACAGGTACCTCCTCTGCCGGGACCGTCGCAGGGAAAGCGAAAACCAAGATTCGCTTTGTCGGGTATTAGTCGGGAACTGCGTGCAAATAAAACGCCTTTCAATAATATTAATACAGTAACATGAATCGTAAATGCGTGGATGTGGTGTACCAGAAAATCTGCAGTACCTAATGGAATTGGGGCCATGGCAACTTTGCCGGCTACAGCGACTAAGTCGCTGCCACCCCAGGTTAAGCTAGTACCCGCCGCCGCATTAGGCGCGGTTGATCCGGGAGCCAAGGCGTGGGTATTTTGCACCCACTGGGCAAATATCGGTTGTAACTGAATGGCGGTATCCGAAAACATATCTTGGGGACGCCCCGAGGCACTCATAGTATCATTATGGATGTATAGACCGAAACTATGAAAACCTAGGAAAATGCAGACCCAATTGAGATGTGAAATTATTGCATCGCGGTGCCGAATAACACGGTCTAACAAATTGTTGTATTGAGTAGTTGGATCGTAATCTCTTACCATGAAAATAGCTGCGTGTGCAGCTGCACCAACTACTAGAAACCCTCCTATCCACATATGATGTGTAAACAAAGAAAGTTGTGTGGCATAATCGGTGGCCAAGTAAGGATACGGGGGCATTGCATACATGTGGTGGGACACAATAATTGTTAAAGAACCTAGCATGGCAAGATTAATCGCTAATTGAGCATGCCACGAACTCGTTAGAATTTCGTAAAGACCTTTGTGACCCTCACCCGTGAAGGGGCCTTTATGAGCTTCCAGAATTTCTTTTGTGCTATGTCCGATACCCCAGTTGGTTCTGTACATGTGACCAGCTACCAAAAAAAGAACAGCAATAGCTAAGTGGTGATGTGCGGTATCAGTCAGCCACAAACCTCCCGTCACTGGGTTCAACCCTCCGCGGAAAGTCGAAAAATCTGAATATTCTGACCAGTCAAGAGTAAAAAACGGGATCAGTCCTTTCGCAAAACTCGGATACGCCTGAGCTAGAAGATCGCGATTAAGAATGAATTCGTGAGGAAGGGGTATTTCTTTGGGGTCAACTCCTGCATCTAATAGTTGGTTGATTGGTAGTGAAACATGTATCTGATGTCCCGCCCACCCTAGAGATCCCAACCCCAACAGACCCGCCAAATGATGATTTAGCATTGATTCAACGTTCTGGAACCAAGCTAGCTTTGGGGCAGCTTTGTGGTAGTGAAACCAACCGGCAAAAAACATTAATCCGGCAAAAATTAAAGCACCCACAGCTGTGCGATAAAGCTGTAACTCATTCGTTATTCCCGAAGCTCGCCAAAGTTGGAAAAACCCAGACGTTATCTGTACACCCTGGAACCCTCCACCTACATCTCCATTAAGTATCTCTTGACCCACTATTGGCCAAACAACCTGGGCACTAGGTTTCACATGAGTGGGATCATTCAGCCACGCTTCATAATTGGAAAAACGGGCCCCGTGAAAGTACATGCCACTCAACCAAATGAAAATAATGGCTAGCTGACCAAAATGAGCACCAAATATTTTGCGGGATATATCCTCCAAATCATTGGTATGGCTATCAAAATCGTGGGCATCAGCGTGTAGGTTCCAAATCCATGTGGTGGTACTGGGACCCTTAGCCAAATTTCTCGAGAAATGTCCGGGTTGGGCCCATCTCTCAAAAGAGGTTTTCACAGGATCCTTCTCCACCATAATCTTGACTTCTGGTTCTGGCGAACGAATAGTCATCGGGACTCTCCTCTCTTCGGACGGGGGATAGCAACAACCTACCAACGGAAGATACGAAACTTCTAAGAACTAGAGTTTTTACCAGCATGTAGTAATCTATTCCCTTTTCCCTTGAGTTTGAAACTCGAGCAACTGCTATGAAGAAGTTATGCGGGGTAGGCGTTTGATGGTATTATTACACGACCCAATAGTGCCTGATGGACTTGATAGGATTGATCAACCGTTCGGTAGGGAGAAGGGTGGCGAAGTCAATGCCGAGCAAGCGGGAACCTCTATCTATTAACTCTATTTGTTAACCTTTTCATTTCATGTCGCTCTGCCTCCCCCCACGGGTTAGTTAAACAGAGAAGAGCGTCCCGTAATTTTTAACCGATTCTGTGCTTCGATGTAATTACCGGGGGAAGGTGCTATTGCCTGTTTCCAATACTCAGCAGCTTGATCAAACCAAGCCTCCGAAATCTCTAAATTTCCTTGGTGAATGGCCTGTTCCCCTCGATCAGAATGGGTAATTATTTTTCAACCCCCTCCTTTAGAACCGAACTTGGGGGTTTCCCACCTCATACGGCTCAGACAACTCCGTTACTGGCTTCTTGTCCCCTAACAAAGAAATAGGGATTACTTTCAAACTTCGGAGGAACTAAGAATAGCCAGGTTTCCGATTTCATCCGTCTCGAATAAAATTTTTTCCGTACTCCCAGTTAAAAGAACAAGAGGAAAGGAGTAATAACCTCTGTTGGCACTAACTACCCCATCTCGACTTGGATTTTTTTAGATTAGAAAAATTTTTCCTTTGGGATTTGATACTACACCGTGGTCCACCACTTACTTCTTACCAATCATCTCTACTACAGAGACAAGTTGTATAACTTTTTTGATGGACCAATCTCATCGTATCGACCCAGATTTTCAATGACGAATCTTTGCGGTGCTTTATTCTTCGATTCAGTCAGTTATCCATGAGACAGTTAGGCTACCTTCCCCCTCCAAACCTGGATTGTTTCGAAAGAGGCCGAATCCCGCAGCTCGAGGCAGCTCCCGTTCGGAAGTATGCTTGGGGGAAGCCCTTTTCGCTGGTTGAGTGTTTATAAACCGAAGAATCCTGAAGCGCAGGTAGTCGCACGTGGTGACAGATCACAGCCATATTATTAAAAGCTTGTGGCGGAGAAGAATTCCGCTCTGGTGCTTGAAAGTAGTATTCCAAAGCTCTTGCATGTTTTCCATTACTTGTATGAGTGAGGCCTATATTATAAGGTATGTAACTTCGGTCATAGGAATCAACCTCTAAACGCATGGCTTTGTAGTAGCTTCATAAAGCTTCTGCATATTCTCCTTCAGATTGGGCCGACATCCGTTACGGTTGCTTATACAAACAAGCCCCGCTTCGAAACCGCACATGAGGTTCCCAACTCATACGGCTCCTCCCGCTCGATTCGCGAGAAAAGAAATAGGATTCCAAGTGACCCAATTATTTTTACTCCCAAATTGAAACCAAGCGGGGGTTAGTGTTTCGTGAAACTGGTATCTAACCATCCTTCTCGCAAAGAATTTTTTTGAGGCGGCTGCGTCATCCTCTCGTGGCAACAGCAGTAACAACGAATCCCTTGTCAATTTATTCGTTCCCAACGCTTCGTTTTTCGAGGGGTTATTCACTTCAGCAATCTCCGATGATTTTAGGGGTATCCAAGCTGCAAACGGGATGGATGTTTGTTGCCCCAATCGCTTTTGGTCGTTACCGCGACTTCGAAGTTACCGGGAAGAGGCGATATCTGTCGAAACCAAAAATTGACAGAGATTTTGTATTGCCGATTCCTCCACGTGGTGCCCGCCCCCTCCTCGTGCTTACCCATGAAATTACCATGTATCACACATCAATTTATGGATTTAACCTCTTGCTTGCTTGATATCGAAATCCCTAAAAGTGGGAGCCATAACTTCCGAGGTTGCCTCAATCGTGGATACGCGACCGAAGGGTTTGTTTGTCAATCGAAACACACCTCTAGAAAATGTGGGTTTATCGAAACTGTAATTTATCCAAATTCTATTGAATAATGGTAAATTGCTTGCCTTATCGAATCGCACCATCCCTATGGTATGTAGAAGCTTCCCTCTCTCTCTTAGTGGTAGGTAGGATTTGCAACGAAATATCCGCTAGAATTGTGAAAGTTTTGTCGATAAAGTTGTCATTTCTCTGAGATCTAGGCGTAATCAATTTCGACTCCTTGTTTTTCTTTTGCACTCCACCTATTATTAGTACATCAACTTAGATTGCGGAAAAGAATTCTGTTTAGCCGATAATATAGAAGGTAAAATTGGTAAAGTGCCAAGTCGTGGTGAATATTTTAATCCTGTTTGATTTGTGTTTCAGAAAATAAATTGTTCTTAACTACTACTCGCAAGTCACTTGTCATTTTACCACCTAAATCCCTAAAATATGTTGAATAGCTTAATTAATGAACCCAGGAAGGGTGGCCGAGCGGTTTAAGGCGTAGCACCGGAAATGCTAAGTAGATTTGTAGCTACCGAGGGTTCGAATCCCTCCCTTTCCTCTCTCTATTTCTATCTCCCCAAGGCTATCTTCCTTTCATTGTTTATCAAAAAATAGCTAAATAGCCGATTCGGAAGAGACAGGCTGGAGTCCGGTTTTCAAATCAAGCTGTCCAAAAGAAAAAGCTAAAGGGCCGTCTCAATAGAAGGAGTGGGAGTTGGTAATACTTTGGTTAGTTAGGAATTTTGTCGAAGTGACGTGGACCGGTGATTCGGATAATTCACCGCGTATCAAATTAAATTGTCCGAAACCAGAGTATTTATCTCCGAAGCAAAAAATTATAAGTTAATTTCTGCTCGGGAAGGGTAACAAGCTAGACGAAGAAACTTTCGTTATTTTTTTATTTCTGAGTAATCTGCTTCTTGAATCCCGTCATCCCAAGTCCTTTGCCTGGGTTTCCATTGTATAGACCTCTAAATTATCCAATTAAATTTTTGATTAATGAATCATCATTAAGCTTTGCGAGAGTAATACTCAACAACTAACAATTCATTTATATTCAAATTGACGGATTCTCTATTGGCAACACGATTCACCAATCCTGTAGGCCTGTTCCCTTCCGACAGGGAAGCAGTCAAGTGATCCGGTGTTTTGTCCCCCCTGGGAGACTCACCCCTCAGCGCATTACAGGAAGTTGGTCGATTTCGAACAGTAACAACATCTTTCGGCTTACAGCGGTAGCTTGGTATATCTACAATACGATTGTTCACTAAAATATGTCTGTGATTAACTAACTGTCGAGCGGCAGGAATCGTGGAAGCCATACCTAAGCGAAAAATAACATTATCTAGACGCGTCTCGAGTGATTGCAGTGGTACTTGGCCCGTTGAACCCCTAGTTTTTCTAGCGATACGTACGTATTTCAGTAATTAGCGTTCTGTTAATCCGTGATTGAAACGTAATCTTTGTTTGGCCTCCAAACGCACACAGAATTGAGAAATTTTTCTCGAAGCTGATTGATCGGTAGCAACTCGAAATTCTCCCGAGTTGGGTGTTTTACCCTCACCCGTAAACCCCGGTAAATTCTTTAGACGACGTATCATTTTCAGACGAGGTCCTCGGTAGCGAGACGTGAAAACTCCTTTTCTGTAAACGTTTTATAGTTGGAGAGAAAACTTATGGGATCAGCACGGAGATACCACCCATTACTGTTGGCGGGGAAAATGGAAGTCAGTCAGGATTAGTATCTGTGGCAATCATAACATATGAATAGCTACTAATAAATATTCAACTTGTTATCAACAATTGAAAAAGAGGTGGGGGGGGGGCAGAAACTACCTACCGGCGATTCATAATGCCAAATGAAGCCGTTGTAACATATCCATTTACATAAAAATTTTAACGGAAAAGAAAAAACACAAATTGATTGACGAAAATATTGCTTCAAGTAGTGCATTCATATATACTTATATAGTAGAAACTCAACTTTTAGGAAGCAATTAACTCGTCGTCGACAAGTTGAATTACATGCATTTTTCTACTTGAAGTGCGAGGTAGTGAAAAAAATTCGTCTTTCTTTTACTAGAAGATTTATACTGGCTAGAAGCCTACTAAACTAAAAAAATGTGTAGACAAATTATGTCACGGTTCTTGGCTTAGGGGTGGGCAAAAAGGAGTCCAACTGGGATAGGCGGATTAGTTGGTGTAAGCACGCCAAAATTTATCACATACGCAACCATAAATATGTGGCTATCTATCTCTTTTCACCAGTTCTTTGGGGCCTAAAGGGTGGGGATATGGCGGAATGGTAGACGCAGCGGACTCAACCAGATTGAGCCTAGGTATGGAGACGTATCAAGTGGCAGTCCCCAGATTCAGGGGAACCTCGGACCATTTATCGGGCAATCCTGAGCCAAATCTTGTATTATTCAAATGAATTTCGGGCGATGAGGCGAGATAGGTACAGAGACTCGACGGGGGCCATTCCAACGAGCAGTCTGTTAGTTACTAGTTCTCAAAATAACTGAATATCTAAATGTTTCGCGTGGTTAACTGCATGGGGTAAGATATAGAAGTATAAGACTGAAACCTGGTGAAGAAATAAAATTTTATTTCCTTTTTCATTTGAACGCGGACCCCTCGGTTTGGACGTTTGGACCCAGCATTCATTCACGAAATTATGTTCGTACTTGGTAATCCAGCACTAAGTAGACCCCCTCTACTATTGTCGGTCCGCATATTCTTCTCTTACCTGTTGTGGGATCCCACTCTATTTGAATGGAAATTATTCAGCAAGCGAGCCAGTGGCAGGAAATGATACTTTCGTGAATGGAGGTAGAGTCCCATTCTACGCACCCAATGAAGTAGGAAGTAGCAGCGCAAGTTGCAGTAGAACGAAAATCCGTTGGTTTCGGCCGTGAGGGTTCGATTCCCTCTATCCCCAACGAGACATTTTAATTAACCCATTTCAGGTTGTTCGGATTCACACAATTTGTTCGGAAGCAAAATACGTAAATTACTTCAATTTTTTTTTTACTCGGTCTTTCCGAAACGCTTCGCAAGTGAGCCATTCAGGCTTTTAATATACATGAATGGCTCAATCGAGCCCCCTCTCCCTCGAGACTTTATTTGCTGAAAGCAATATTGTATTAAACAGATCGATAAAGGCGAGATCAGCGGGTTGACTAGACAAAAAGCTGGAGTTGATAAATATACTTTACTGATTTTCAGTTGATTTTTATCCGTAAATGAATCGGCCGAGATAGCTCAGTCGGTAGAGCAGAGGACTGAAAATCCTCGTGTCACCAGTTCAAATCTGGTTCTTGGCATCAAAATTGTTTGGAAGATAAGCCGAACCAGTTCTGGTATTACAGAAAATCAACCAGCCCTGAAGGAGCTAACCGAAAACCAAGAAGTATTTGGAAAACTGGGTGGGTTACTCGATAGCTTGGTAACTGCAAGCAGTTTCGGTAAAAATTAGACGGTAACGGCGTCTCGACGGCCGATAATTAAGTTTCCAGATGAGACCAATTTTTTTTTATCACTTCCGTACGAATTAATAGGCATCCTGTAACTCGTAAAAGTTGGGTACGACGTAATCTTTACGTAGAGGCCACCCTACCCAACTTTCAGGCATCGGTATACGCCTAAGGTGCGGATGACCCTGATAGATTATTCCCAACATATCGTAGGATTCACGTTCTTGGAGATCCGAGCTTTTCCAAACCCAGTAAACCGAAGGTATTCTAGGGTTTTTTCTTGGAACAAAGATTTTTGTACACACTTCCTCGGGTTGATCTGGCTGATCTCGCACCTGTGTCAGATGGTATACACTGACTAAAGACCCTCCCGGTGCCGAGTCGTAAGCGCATTGGGAGCGCAGGTAATTGAAACCGTAAGCATATGGGGCGACAGCTACAGACAACCACTCCTCCGACTTGACTTGTAAAGTCTCGACACCCCTATAATCATAACCCAAAGGTCGATGGGAAAACTTATGTCTGGTCAACCAAGCGGATAATCGACCCCGCGTCTCGATATTGAACTTATCTTTACTGACAGTGCTCATTTTGGTTAATACCTCTTCTTCCTTTATCTATGTATGGAATACAATCTAGTTATTCGCCCACTTTAAATACTTATTTTTTAGACCTATCTCCAAGCTTTCAAAAGTTTTCCGAGAAAGTATTTGATAAGAGCTTTGTGTCGCAATTAGTTAATTCTTGATTGTATTGACCTATATGGATACTAGGTACAAAGCGAAATCGATGATTTAGGTTGGGGTATTTCGTTCGGGTGGGACGGGAAGCCCGATCTAGGAAACTTCCTCTAGCAATTTTCTTACGGAGTTTTGTTACGGCATCAATAATAGCTTCAGGTTTGGGTGGGCAACCCGGCAAGTATATATCAACGGGAATTGATTTGTCTACCCCGCGAACGGTGCTGTAGGAATCTGTGCTAAACATGCCCCCCGTAATGGTGCAAGCTCCCATAGCGATTACATACTTCGGATCAGGCATTTGCTCGTAGAGTCTTACGAGGGACGGGGCCATCTTCATGGTTACAGTACCAGCGGTAACAATTAGGTCTGCCTGCCTAGGACTGGATCTGGGTACTAGACCGTATCGGTCAAAATCAAATCGTGAACCAATTAGGGAGGCAAATTCGATGAAGCAGCAGCTGGTGCCGTATAGAAGTGGCCACAAACTGGAAAGTCTGGACCAGTTGGAGAAATCAATTATATTAGCTAAAAAAATTGAGTTTGACACACCCCATTCGGGGAGGGGAGGCTCCACCGAATTAAGGGGCACATCTACACCGCGGGATTCGACTCTCTCTCTGCTTTCATCCAAATATTCGGAAGTTGACACCATTCCGATGCTCCTTTTCGCCATGCGTGAACCAAACCAACTACTAATATAAAGATGAAAATGATCACTTCGGTGAAAGCAAATAGTCCCAATTCCCTGAAAGAAACAGCCCAGGGATAGAGAAATAAGGTTTCGACGTCGAAGACCGCGAAAACCAAAGCAAACATGTAATAACGTATCTGGAATCGAATCCAAGTATCTCCCTTCGGCTCAATGCCCGATTCGTGACTCGTTAACTTCTCTGGTCCTTTCCTAGTGGGAGCAATAAATCCGGGAATCGAAAAAGCTAAATAGGGAATAGATATAGATACTAGCAGAAAAATCCAGAAAGATTCATATTGGTGGAGCAAAAACATTTGCATACCCCTTTCGCCTCAATTTTTTAATTTAGTTGATAAACCTGGAGCTAGACGAGGTGGTGTCGACCTAGTTCGGTAAATAACCGTCGTCTCGCTATGCCGGGATGGGTTTAGCACGTATAGACCCTTCGGGGAGGTGAATTGAAATTTTAGCTTGATTATACTGGTAGCTACCCGTCGATAGTGAAAAGTAAAGAGAGGTGTTAGCTTTCCATTTTAGGGAATGGCGATGTCGGATTTATAGCAGAGAAGTCGGGTGAGTCGTAACTTCCAACAGATTGCCTGTACATTTTTACGATTCAGCTAGTGATTAACTGCATCGAAGAACTGACATATATAAATACATATTTATTTATATATTTATATTTTCTCCATTGAGAAGAGAGAAGCTTAATAATTTAGATGTGATAATAGAGTCATTTAAATAGACAACTTGGATTGGTTGAGTAGACATACGGTATGCCAACGACCTCCCACCCTTCTTTATTTTCGAGTTAGGACTATACGAATTCAAGCCGTAGACACTCTCGGTCATGCGGATTGGAGTCTAAGGAAACGTTCTCAAACTGCGTAGCAAAACCAAGATGTAACTTTTACGGCATAGGGCTCTCCGACCAGCTGCTCCCCAATTTAATTGGTAGAAGCAACTAATTGCTGATGCATCAACCCTTTTTCCTCCAAATTTTTTTTTTCCAAGAAACTACATAAGGAAAGAAGAAGTAAATCAAGCAATCCCGAAGTATCTTGAGAAGGTCACGAACGCCGCGTTGACACAGGTTTGCCCCCGGGTGGGGGCACAGGTCCACCTCGTGATATCAAATATTCCATGTCGCTTGGAAGCGGTATGCAACAAACACTTTCCTCACCCGAAAGTTCGTGATAAAAGTTCGTGAGATGAAGAAGAGATATCGCCCGGGGTCCTCGCGCCGACCCCACCATTTACAGCGTCGGATAAACCACCTATTCACGATATCAACTTTTAGAGATTGACTTCTTTTGGTCAACCCGTCTGTCATGCTACTGCCCCTTCGTATCCTTCATTTTGGGGAAGACAGAAAAGTATCATGCAGAGTTTTGCACGAATCTTTGGGTTTCGGAAAATCTTGTGAAGAGGAAACATCGGCGCACGTGTAAACGAAGCGCTCCACCGCTGAGCTATAGCCCTTGATCCATTTGATCATATATGAAATAATTTCATCAGTATCAATTAATTCAAGTCAACAAATTGGTTTGGAAGAAACAATATATGTATGGGATCAAATATTTATTAAATAATGGAACATGCAGTTGTGTCTAGCTATTCTTTCGGGTATAATAGAGATATCTACAAATGAATCACACACCTCGATAAATGGAGGTATATAAAGTGATGTGGGACAAATCAATGGCAGCCTACTTGACTCAGCGGTTAGAGTATCGCTTTCATACGGCGAGAGTCATTGGTTCGAATCCAATAGTAGGTAACACTTACTAGATACCGTGTTGATTCAATTGGTATCTAATAAGTTTTACTGTATGTGAGACACATCAAAGGTTTTTGCGCATGGCACGCACGATAGTATTGTCATAAGATTACCAAGTCGCCTAGTGCTTCTGGGCTCAGAGGAAACGCGTTAAGCCGCAGTTGAAGCTTCTAGTCTGGCCTTCGCTCTTTTAAGAGCTAAGTTGGCTTCTATTACTCTCTTTTTGCCTTCCGCTTTAGCTGAGTCAGCCTGAGCCATCTGAAAAGTTTTTCGAGCTTCGTCGGGATCAATTTCGGTAGCTCTTTCCGCTTCGTTAACTAATATTGTTACCTGATTGTTATCTATCATAGCAAAGCCGCCCATCAGCGCCATTGAAGACCACTGCCCATCGTGACGTATTTTCGAAACTCCCATATCCAAAGCTGTAAGAAGCGGCGCATGATTGGGCAGTATACCAACCTGGCCACTACTGGTGGATAAAACGATTTCCCAAACCTCGGAATTCCAAACTATTCGATTAGGGGCCATTACCCGAAGATTAAATACCATATCTTCTATTGACCCCCTGCTTGCAAAGCCACAGCTTTTGCAGTGGCTTCGTCGATATTGCCAGCTAAGTGAAAAGCTTGTTCGGGGAGATTATCCAACTCTCCAGGAAGAATCATTTGAAATCCCTTAATGGTTTCTGATGGACTGACGTATTTACCCGGAGAACCGGTGAAAACTTCTGCTACAAAAAAGGGTTGCGACAAGAAACGTTCTATTTTCCGAGCCCTAGCTACTGTCAGGCGATCTTCTTCGGATAACTCGTCTAGTCCGAGAATAGCTATAATATCTTGAAGTTCCTTGTAACGTTGCAAAGTTTGCTTAACTCCCTGTGCCGTGTCATAATGCTCTTCACCCACAATCCAAGGCTGTAACATAGTCGAGGTCGAATCCAGCGGGTCTACGGCTGGATAAATACCCTTTGCCGCTAATCCCCTCGAAAGCACGGTAGTAGCGTCTAGGTGTGCAGATGTCGTAGCGGGAGCCGGGTCAGTCAAATCATCGGCAGGTACGTAAACGGCTTGAATGGAAGTTATTGATCCCTCCTTGGTGGAAGTAATTCTCTCCTGCAACGATCCCATTTCTGTACCAAGGGTCGGTTGATAACCCACGGCGGGAGGCATCCTACCCAATAAAGCCGAGACCTCCGATCCCGCCTGGACAAAGCGAAAAATGTTGTCGATAAATAGGAGTACATCTTGCTTGTTAACATCTCGAAAGTATTCCGCCATTGTTGGAGCAGTTGAGCCAACTCTCATACGAGCTCCCGGTGGTTCATTCATCTGACCATAAACCAGAGCCACCTTTGATTCCGAAATATTTTGTTCATTAATAACTTTCGATTCTTTCATTTCCATGTAAAGGTCATTACCTTCACGTGTACGTTCTCCTACCCCGCCAGATACGGATACACCTCCATGAGCTTTCGCAATATTGTTAATTGATTCCATAGTAAGAACCGTCTTTCCAACTCCAGCCCCACCAAATAACCCAATTTTACCACCTCTCCGATACGGAGCCAAGAGATCCACAACTTTTATACCCGTTTCAAAAATCGATAATTTAGTATCCAACTGGGTAAATGCCGGAGCGGACCTGTGAATTGGAAATGTCGTACTACTTTGCACAGGACCCAAATTATCTACGGGTTCGCCAAGGGCATTGGATATTCGTCCGAGAGTAGTTTCACCAACGGGAACACTAAGGGGGGCTCCCGTATCAACAGCACCCATACCTCTCATCAAACCGTCTGTGGCACTCATAGCTGCAGCTCTCACTTCATTATTACCTAATAATTGTTGGACCTCACAAGTAACATTAATCTCCTGACCTGCTGGATTTTGTCCCCTGACTATTAGTGAGTTGTAGATATTGGGCATTTTCCCCGGCGAGGAAGCCACATCCAGCACTGGTCCAATGATCTGAGTGATATAGCCCACGTTTTTCTCCACCAATTCAGAAATTTCGAAAGAGGGAAAACTGGTTTTCATAACTATACTATTTTGGTGTATTATCTTTATTTGATTACTGAATCGATAGAAATATATGGTATTTCATCGCTGAGTAGTCGATGGGAAGGAAGGAGTTAATCGCCCCCTTCCCACTCATTCCCCTTTGTCTAAATTCGTTTTGCAGATGTAGCTATAGATGGGTAAAAAAGGGGGGGGGGGGTAAACTGCAGGTGAAGCAAAACTTTTCCTTGTTTCGTATACGATCGGGAGACTGATGAAATCTGCGTTCTATTCATTGAATCTTCGTTGTCGGGGTACGCGTTCTCCTTCCTTCCAAACAAGATTGATCATCAAACGCGAAAAATTGGCAATTATTTAGTTCGTATTCTATCGACCAGTCTAACCACGAAGAGATTCCCGAGTCAATGTGTTGGGATGAGGTAGAATGCTGCTTCCTAAGCAGTTTCTGTGATAAAACAGATTGATTAGTTGCACCCCGCGTGAGACGCGGTATAAAATGATAATGTCCCATGTTTGAAATGGAGTTTTGACAGGTATAAGTATCATGCGCGGGTTGAACTACATCCACTTCGCGTTTCACATCGAAATACTCTACCTATGCCGAGCAGATCTCATCTTTGCAAGATTTACTAATTTAGTCATAGGGAGGAACAAACCCATGTCACCACAAACGGAGACTAAAGCAGGTGTCGGATTCAAGGCTGGTGTCAAAGATTACCGACTGACCTATTACACCCCCGAATACAAGACCAAAGAGACCGATATCTTAGCAGCCTTCCGAATGACCCCACAACCCGGAGTACCAGCTGAGGAAGCCGGAGCTGCGGTAGCTGCGGAATCCTCCACGGGTACGTGGACCACTGTATGGACAGACGGGTTGACCAGTCTCGACCGTTACAAGGGCCGATGCTACGACATTGAACCCGTCGCTGGAGAGGAAAACCAGTATATTGCGTATGTAGCTTATCCTTTGGATCTATTCGAAGAAGGTTCTGTCACCAATTTGTTCACCTCCATTGTAGGTAATGTTTTCGGATTTAAGGCTCTACGCGCCTTACGCTTGGAAGACCTTAGAATCCCCCCCGCTTATTCCAAAACTTTTATTGGACCGCCTCATGGTATTCAGGTCGAAAGGGATAAACTGAACAAATATGGACGTCCCCTATTGGGATGTACAATCAAGCCAAAATTAGGTCTGTCTGCCAAAAATTATGGTAGAGCCGTCTATGAATGTCTTCGTGGTGGACTTGATTTTACAAAGGATGATGAAAACGTAAATTCCCAGCCATTCATGCGTTGGAGAGATCGATTCTTATTCGTAGCAGAAGCTCTTTTCAAATCCCAGGCTGAAACGGGCGAAATCAAGGGGCATTACTTAAATGCTACTGCAGGTACGTGTGAAGAAATGTTGAAGAGAGCTGTTTTTGCTAGGGAGTTGGGTGCACCAATAGTCATGCATGACTATCTGACCGGAGGGTTTACCGCAAATACCAGCTTAGCTTTTTACTGCCGAGACAATGGACTGCTTCTTCATATTCACCGCGCGATGCATGCTGTGATCGATAGACAACGAAATCACGGTATGCATTTCCGTGTATTGGCCAAAGCATTACGCATGTCCGGTGGGGATCATATACACGCTGGAACTGTAGTAGGCAAACTAGAAGGGGAACGAGAAGTCACTTTGGGTTTCGTCGATTTACTTCGCGACGACTATATCGAGAAAGATCGTAGCCGTGGTATCTATTTCACGCAAGATTGGGTATCTATGCCGGGTGTATTCCCCGTAGCTTCGGGGGGTATTCACGTCTGGCACATGCCCGCTCTAACTGAAATCTTTGGGGACGATTCTGTCTTACAGTTCGGTGGAGGAACCTTGGGACATCCGTGGGGAAATGCACCCGGTGCGGTAGCCAACCGAGTAGCATTAGAAGCTTGCGTACAGGCCCGTAATGAGGGTCGCGATCTCGCTCGTGAAGGTAATGAAATTATTCGTGAAGCTTCTAAGTGGAGTCCGGAATTGGCTGCCGCATGCGAGATATGGAAAGCAATCAAATTTGAATTCGAAACAATTGATACGTTGTAAATAAATTTGGATTTCCGTAGCTATTTACTACTAACATCCGTTCCGCAGCAGTTGTCAGATATATCATATCAGGAGTATCGGGAAGTAGTTAACTTCTCCCATACTCCTAATACGCGACACATATTAAAGTTGGTTAATCAATGATGGAAATTGAGAAGCACATAGTCTCTAAATGTGAATCCGAGGGTTCAAATCCCTACCAACTCGTATTGCAAAATTATGAGATACGAACGAATAGTCTAAAGTTAAACTCAGCACTTTATTAAAAGCACCTTTATCATGTCTAGTTTCACAGCATATTACTTCGTTTTCTTTGTTGGATAATAGAAATTGAATACCTACAATATGATTGATTTGATGGATAACTAAACTAGTCAATTGCCAATTATTTATTGGGTCAATGAACTTGGATTTGGTCCCGATTTGTTGATACCTACTTCAATTGGAAGAAAAGTTCGTCATATCATAAAAAATCTATTTGAAATTTATTTTTTCCACGAGCTAAGGGGAAACAACAGATGAGGAGATTATTACGTCTGTAATAAATTGGTTTGAAGATAAGCGCAAATTTGGTGGATTGATTGGAGCTTTCCCCGAAGAAGCTACGAGAGGCTCTATCTCAACTGAAAAAGAAAGGGAGAAGCGGATAAGTGTTAACACGAATAGAGGATTACGGGCTCGATGCGATAATTGTGGAAATATGCTTCATGTGAAATTTCTTAGACGGAATAAAAGTGTTTGTGAAGAACGCGGTTATCATCTCTCAATGAATAGTATGGAAAGGATCGAACTTCTAATTGATCGCAACACATGGATTCCCATGGATGAAGACATGATTGCAAAAGATGTTTTAGATTTTTCCGACGAGGATTCTCACCAGAATCGTGTAGCTGTTTCTCAAGAGAAAACAGGTTTAACCGACGCCGTTCAAACAGGTATAGGATATCTAAGTGGAACACTTATTGCACTTGGTGCTATGGACTTCCACTTCATGGGGGGGAGCATGGGTTCCGTTGTAGGTGAAAAGATTACTCGCCTAATCGAATATGCCACGAACAAATCTTCGCCATTGGTCCTAATTTGTGCTTCTGGGGGAGCGCGTACGCAGGAAGGAACGTTGAGCTTGATGCAAATGGCTAAAATTTCGTCCGTCTTGCAAATCCATCAGGTTCAAAAAAAATTACTTCATATATCGATTCTTACCTATCCAACCACGGGGGGTGTCACTGCCAGTTTTGGCATGTTGGGGGATATAATTATTGCTGAATCCAAGGCGTATATAGCATTCGCCGGTAAAAGGGTAATTGAATAAACATCGCGTCAAAAGATACCTGATGGCTTTCAAGCAGCTGAGTCTTTATTTGATAATGGGCTACTCGATTCGATCGTTCCACGTAATCTCTCGAAGGGTGTTTTGGGCGAAATACCTGAGCCTTACTCATTAGCTCCTTGTAAAAAGAATTGAATTCGTTCCGAGTTTTATTTCTCGTATCTCCAAATCAGCCACATCTTACTTTTTCACCAATAAAAGGGAAAACTATTGTTATTGCCGCCTCTTCTTTTCTAAGAAGAAATTTATTGGATCTTCTTGTGTCGGCGCACTCGCTCCCTCCCGGATAAACCCCATATAATGGAAAATCCAAATTAGATTATTTTACTAGAAGCCTGTAAACCCCTTTTCTTTCTGGAACAAAAGGAATATCATTAGATACTAGATAGAAGGGTGAAATGGAGATATATTGTTGTATAAATAAATTTATTCCTTTCTTTATTGTAGTTGAGGTAATTTTATCATGGCAGCATCTTATCTACCCTCTATTTTTGTACCCCTAGTCGGTTTGGTGTTTCCAGCAGTTACAATGGCTATTTCATTTCTATATATAGAGCGGGATGAAATCCTATAACTTCTTGCTTATTTCTTGGAGACGGAGTAAACCGATCGGTGACTTTCTGATATCAGTTGAATTCGAAGTCTAGTCTCAGCTAATACTTAATCAGGATTAATTCCCTCCTCCTTGGTGGTTACCCCTGTCCCGACAAGCTCGGGAAAGAATGCTGCTCCAATCAATCTATGTCTCATTCTCATTTCATAAAGAAATGAGATATAGATTGATTATTTGTTTTTAGGATGATATGCGTGTAGATAACTACCCTATCCCATATGCTTGAACCCCATTTTCGTACTTCGTTATTAAACGCGAATAAGTCGAAAACAAGCGGAAGTGATGGACCTGAAAAAAAAAAAATAGGGAAAGCAAAATTGATGACAAAATGGCTAATCCATTTATTATGCAATCTGTGAGGAAATAGTAATGAATTGCCGCTCCAAATGGATCCATGTAGATTTCATAAAAGGCTCCCGTACATTTGCGAATTCATGTTGGGCCTGTATTCTTGTCTGCGGTGCAACAGGTTTTCCACCGGTGGGATTCTCTAGCTGCGTCGGGGAAGATCTGATCCCCGGACTTTCGTCCGAACACATCGTTTTTATCCCACAAGGTGTTGTAATGTGTTTTTACGGGATTGCAGGCCTCTTTCTCGGGCTGTATCTGTGGTGTACTGCGTTTCGGAACGTGGGGAGCGGATACAACTTGTTTGACAAGCGAGAAGGGTTTTCTTCCATCTTTCGGTGGGGCTTTCCCGGAAAGAATCGACGCATCCACATTCGATTTGTACTGAAAGATGTGGAAGCGGTTGGATTGGAAAGTAGGGAAGGCTTTTATCCACGTCGGATTCTCTACTTGAAAGTCAGGGGTCGGCGAAATATCCCACTAACTAGGATCGGTGAAGGTTTAGGCTTAGGAGATATGGAAGAAAAAGCTGCCGAACCCGCTCGTTTCCCGCGTGTATCGATTGAAGGTTTTTAAAATTTAACGAATTTCAGAACCGGATGATTTGCAAGGAAATGCGAGGCTACTGGAGTGGAGGTAGCTGCGGAAGGGGAAAGCGGGGGGAGGGGTCCGAAGCAAAGAAGGGATATCCTAATTGCAAAAATTTATCTGATCTGATTAGTCTCGTACTTCGCTTATTTCCTTCTCTCGACTGATAGATAGTTACAGTTAATATATGCGATTACATTACTGGAAACGAAGAATTCTTCGGCGGCTTTTTAGTACTCCACAACGTTCCCCGGATAGAGCTTATGAGGCTAGTAAGCAGTTACAGCCCTTAATAAACGACTCCTCGCTTTTGGTCCGAATGAAATTATCCCCTTCGACACCGGAGGAGTTGTCGCGGGCCACGACAGCACTCACAAAAATGGCATCCAGGAAATCTAGATATCTAATTTATTGCAGTCTCTTAGAGCACAGATTTAGCATATCTATTTTGGGAATGCAAAAAGACCTAAAACTCACCTTCGGGACAAAGCTCCTTGGATTGTTTATGGTTGGGCGCCGTCGCGCAAACAATTTTTTGACAAAAAATCGTTTGAATACGTTTTCGCCGAACCTTCCAGATACTTCTCTTTTCCACGATATGTCTTTAAATTATCGCCAAAGTTGTTACACGAATGGCGAAACAATCAATAGACGAAGAAAAATAGTTAGTTTCTCAGAAGATGGATTGGTAAATGATTTTCCTTCCGCAAGGGGATGTGTCTTCTACAAGTTGAATAATATAGAAGAAGTAAATAGAAAATTAGCTTGGATTGAAGCGACTTCAAATGAGTTTGATGCTAGGAGAGCACGTTGTTCCGTAAATTTTTCCCCATTCCAAACTACCAACAAAGTGATTGAAAAATCATTCAATTGCGAATCAGCAAATTTTCCGTCGGCCTATGAGTCAATTAGTTTGGTGCCTCGGTCTGTGACTCGCACTTTATTCAGGTTCGGGGCGGAATTGGCAAATCAATCAAGTGCATTGGTACATAATGATTTTGACTTAGCTAAAAACCAAGCATTAGTTTCCCTTCAATATGTTGGGTGTTTTCTGCTTCTCCCCTTCACGATTCCAATCAGTTTCAGAAGTTGGTTTTTAGAGTCTTGGATTAGGGGCTGGTGGAACATTACCCAAACCCAGGTATTTATCAATCCCCTTCAAGAGGAAAAGGCTCTGAAGCAGCTCCGAGAAGTAGAAGCATTGCTCCGGTTAGATGACGCGACTGAACATTTGTCAGATACGCAGTTGCGTAATTATGATGCAAATGCATATGACGAGACTACTCAATTAGCAATAATGTATAACGAACTTAATATTCAGCTGTTACTGCAGCTAGTAACCGATTTAATTAGTATTGCCACCCCAGCTTTATTGTTTATAACGGGTCGAAAGAGACTTGCAGTTTCAAATTCTCGGATTCAGGAGTCATTTTACAGTTTGAATGACACGATGAAAGCGTTTTCCATTCTTTCACTAACTGATTTATGTGTAGGATTCCACTCGCCCCATGGTTGGGAAATAGTCATAGGCTCCTTCTTTGAACATTTTGGCCTAATTCCCAATAAATACGTAATTTCTCGCCTTGTCTCAACCTTTCCAGTTATTTTAGATACGGTATCCAAATATTGGATTTTTCGCCACCTGAATCGCACATCTCCCTCGATTGTGGCAACTTATCATACAATGAGTGGGTGACAACCACTTTTCCGAATTTGCATCTAGCAGGCTAGACTAGTTCACCCATTTGGCTTATTTGCCCCCCCCCCTCGTCCGTCATCTGCTAATGATGATCGAAGGGTTGGTTATAAAAGAGGAAAGAATTAGAACAAGAGAAAATTATTTGCTACCAAGCGGACACATGACCCGTTTGTACAAAGACTTGAGACTAACCATCAATCTATGCAAAGAAGAATTACGAATAACTGGATGAAAAAGTGCTGGATTCTGTTACTTGCAGTCTCTATCGGTTTCGGTGAATTAAACTGCCCATCTGTATCAAATGCATATCCGATTCTTGCGCAACAGAATTACGAGAATCCCCGAGAAGCTACGGGGCGTATTGTGTGCGCCAATTGTCACCTAGCCAAGAAACCTGTGGATATTGAGGCCCCACAATCCGTTCTTCCCGATACTGTATTTGAAGCAGTTGTTAAGATTCCCTATGATACGTAGATAAAATAAGTACCCGCAAATGGGAAAAAAGGCGGATTGAATGTTGGTGCCGTCCTCATTCTACCAGAGGGGTTCGAATTGGCTCCTTCTAATCGCATTCCAGCCGAAATGAAGAATAAATTGGGGAAGTTGTCGTTTCAGAGTTACCGTCCCGGGAAGGAGAATATACTCGTCGTGGGACCAGTGCCAGGCAAATTATACAGCGAAATCATATTTCCGATTATCTCACCGGACCCTGGTACTAATAAAGAAGCTCATTTCCTGAAATACCCCATTTATGTTGGGGGAAATAGGGGAAGGGGACAAATCTACCCAGATGGGAGCAGAAGCAACAACACGGTCTATACCGCTTCAGCAACGGGAAAAATAAAGAGGGTCGTTCGTAAAGAAGGAAAGGGTGGGTACGAAATCACTATCGAAGAGTCATCCGAGAATCGTGAAACAACTGATACCGTCCCTCCCGGCCTCGAGCTCATCGTTTCGGAAGGTGAGTTCGTTAAGGCCGATCAGCCATTGACTAATAACCCCAATGTTGGTGGATTCGGTCAGGGAGAAGTCGAAGTCGTACTCCAAGACCCGTTGCGTATTCAGGGTCTCATAGCTTTTCTTGCATCGGTTGTTTTGGCACAGATTTTTCTCGTGCTTAAGAAGAAGCAGTTTGAAAAAGTCCAGTTGGCAGAAATGAATTTCTGATTGCCTACCCCTATCGTTTCCCGTCATTCCTCCCGTGACTAAATAACCCGACTGACACCTGCATGTGGGAAGAGGGATCTACACTCGTCTTTTCTTTTTCAGTCAATGGTTTGATAACCGCATGGAGAGTGTTGATTGCATCGATTTCGGCTTTGTCGGTGGTGCCGACGACGTCGACACCATCGATGTCACCCACATATATTCTCTGATGCAACCGGCTGCCTTCCTTACCGACCAGTTCCTTAGTTCGACTCTATCAAGTCTGAGCTGGGGCACGAAAGGTACAACGTCGGGTAGGGAGGTAGACCACAAATATGGATAGGGCTAGTTGGTAAGATTGCTCTTAGAAAGAAGTAGAGAAGAAAAAACTTCTTTTTCTAGTTTGTCGAAATATAAGTTGTACCCGAAAACCTATTGATTGATCCGATTGTGCCAAACCGTTTTTCCTTCCCGGACTAGAATACCTCTCCCAAACTGGAATATCAAAATTTATAACTACAAAAAAAAAAAAAATAAGTTGTAGAAATAACTACTCGTTCTAGTTGTCATATCCAGCCTCGATCGATTCTTTAGATAGAAAAGAATCGATCGACCCGTCTACTCAAAAGATGCGTCGTGGGGCTGTAATATAATACCGATGAAGCTGAGCATTACTATCTCCGGTCGACGAATCGACTACGGTTTAACATAGTACTAATCCGTCTCTATCTAACTAAGTAGAGATATATTGAATATTAAATCGAACCGCTTTTTTATCCTCCTTTAGCTATAAAGGGAATAAAAAACGGAGACTTCGCTTGCTTGTAGAATTCGGCAAAATTTTATCGATCAAGCGGCAATTATTATTGAGGAGACGACCCCAACCCCGAGTAAGCTCCGTAAGAGGATACGCCTAACGAACCTATCACAAGTGTACCGGCTACAGTACCTACCAACCACAAGGGAATCCTTCCAGTGGTATTTGCCATCTGCGCCACCTCCTTACCCCTTACTTCCCTGGCTTTATCATCCGGCCTCGACTCGAGACATGAACAGTCACAAATAATTAGGATCTCGATCTTTTTCAGACAATTCTTTTTAGTTTCTAATTAAAAAAGTAATTAGAAAATGGAACGGCAAGTACGAAAATCAGTAATAATCCCCGATAAAGGCTTGTACGATTCGATTCTACACTCTGTTTATTTGGATTCGGTTGTGTCATAAATTTGGAACTCACTAAAAACTACCTTTGAATGAATTGCATAGCTGATATGGACCCCAAAAAGAAAACTGTAGGGACAGCTAAGCCGTGAACGGCTAACCACCTCACAGTGAAAATCGGATAAGTTTTATCTAAAGCCATTGGTTTCTCCTAGAAGAATTTGGTGAATGCGTCGACCTGTTCCAACGAATCGAAGCGGCCAGTTACCAAGGGAACTTCCTGCCGGCTCTCTGAGAAATATTCGTTTGGGCGGGGACTTCCAAAAACATCGTAAGCTAAACCTGTACTGACAGATGGCCAGCCTGCAATAAACGGGGGGGGTATAGTAATGCTGTGGATGACCCAGTATCAAATACTAGTAATGATGTCAGCAAAGGGGCGTTCTCCTGTATTCCCAGACATGTTCAGCTCCGTATCTATCTATATCTATCTTGTAATACTAAAAAGGATTGTTTCCCAAAAAAGAAAAGGGGTGAAAGATGCAGGACCCACCAGTAAACCTTCTTTCTCGAACGGGAACTGATCCAAATTAGAATGTCACTTTTATACCCAGGGTATATCCGAAATATACTGGTTCAGTATAGCTAGCCCGCCTTTGATGCGGCAAGGTTACTCGCTCTTCACAGGCTAGGTGTTCGATACTTACGAAATTTTCGATGGGTGGTTGCCTACACCCAGATCGAACCGACTAGAAAACTTTGGCTGGCTTCAGACCCGTACGGAGATTTGCAGGCGCAGGGATCTCTTCTACCGTTCCGTTTTGCAACCTGCCTTCGTCTCTCGGCGTGTCCTGTCCGGGCAATTGCTGATTCCAACCAGGCCTAGGCGTATTAGCAGACCGAAGGGATAGCCGTTGCGGGGGGAATGGGGACAATTGCCAAGAATGGGGAAGACTTTTTTGGCAATTACTAACCGATTAATTAACGATCAGGAGATACTATGTGGTTGCCTACCACATAAATTGGATTAGTAAAATATAATTCTACCAAATAAACTAAATCGGTGGGTTCAGATTACCCCAATAAATGGGACTAACCAATCCCGACTTAGCAAATCTGATTAAACAACTTTGATTCAGTAAGTTCGGGTGATAAACTACTCAGGGAAATCGTATACTAACCCATCTGTCAGATAATTTGGTATTCAAATTTATGCTCACTCTATTAAGCTACTTCGCCTTTTTGACGTCTGTATTAACTTCGACCTTAGTTTTATCTGTTGGATTGAACAAGATTAAGATTCTGTGACTTATCATTATCATATAGAATCTAGGTAGGGGGGGATAAGGTCGGAAAAGGGGGCCCCGCCGGCGCCTACTAATTCGTTGCACTTACCAATTACTATTAGGTTGGCGCAAAAATCAACTTTGGTAAGTATTTACATTAAATATATATAAACTAGAATGGTTGAAGCATCACTATCGGGAATTGTGTCGGGTTCGATTCCGATAACCCTAGCTGGATTATTTGTAACTGCATACCCACAATATCGACGCGGCGATCAACTAGATATTCGGTAGAATCTAATCTCAAACATCAAAAAAGACGTTGATTTAGAAGAAAGATTAAAAAATATTCATATAGAAATCCTTTTTTTATTTTCCATTATTTCATCATTTCTAGGATTTGTTTGAAAATATTTGTCTATCTAGGAAATATAAAGAAGGGGCTGCTTCTGCTTCGGCGACAACAATTTTGTCGCTTCCACCTCCTAATTATTTTGTATTCGACATGTATTAGTTCTATTAAGTAATCCTTGGTTAAGCGGTAGTAAGTAGGCACGCCCTGTAGGATTCGAACCTACGACATCGGGTTTTGGAGACCCGCGTTCTACCGGACTGAACTAAGGGCGTCCCCTCTTCATTTTCGGGGTCATTTTTTTTTTTCTTCGAATAGAGAAACGGCGCAGCTTCCTTCCCCACTCTGCGAGGAGGAAGTTAAGAGTGATGTAGGACTCTTCTCTTCTCCACGGAGAAAAAGTTGGTAAGACGAAAAGTCCTATCCTCGAAACTTGGTGCATGGATCAAAAATAGGGATGACGGGATTTGAACCTGCGACATTTTGTACCCAAAACAAACACGCTACCGAGCTGCGTTACATCCCTATTAATCTCGATCTGCAACTGGTATCATCGATCCAATGCCACTTCATCTAATTTATTATAACCGGTAGCTGTAGATACCGGCTACCAGTAAAAGTAAAATTTATCTTCTGATAGATAGTTGTCTCTTACTACTCTGTTCAATTCTTACTCCCTTTTTTCCCATTTCTCGTCGACGTCGCGGGTGTTAGTGCTAGTACCACTAATACCGAGTACTCCGAAGTTATCAATTTTTACTTTATAGAAATTGATTTGTAAGTTGTAAATAGTTGGTTCTCTATAAGTAGGAGGGAAAAAGCAGAAGGGGAATAAAGACTAAGAGATAGACATATAGTATATTAAAACCAAGGGGGATTTTTAATGCAACATGTGAAGACATACCTTTCTACGGCCCCTGTCGTAGCTGCAATATGGTTCGGCTTGCTAGCTGGTTCTTTAATAGAGGTTAATCGTTTCTTCCCAGACGCCTTATTATTTCCGTTTTTCTGATCCAAAGAACTAGCTACAGAAGGATCAGATGAAGCAAAAAAGTCGGATAAATTGACGTCTTGCGAGACTAGTAGCATGTAACCGAGTTATTGACGGGGGTAGCTAAAATTTAAATATTATTGTCGAAACTTCGCGAGTAGTCCGCTCAAACACAATTGGATCTACTTGTGACCCTCCCCCTGAAAAAAAAAATAAAACCTTATCTTATTATGATGCAATTGATTTTATGACCAAAAGTAAAGATGCGAGGGTAACCACTGCTTTGGCATGTACACTTTGTATTTGCAAAGAGGCTGGCGACAAATCCACGGGTATTTCCCGATACACTACACGTAAGAATCGCCGTAATACACCTACTCGGTTGGAATCGAAGAAATTTTGTGTTTGTTGCCACAGACATACTTACCACAAGGAAATAAAAAAATGAAGGATATTTCTGACTAATTGATAGGTAATCAATATTAATTTGTACTGGTAGTCACAAAAAAATATCACGAATAAATTTAAACGATCTCTCCGTAGACGTTCCCCGTCTATTCGCTCCGATGAAACTATTGATTACAAAAATATGAGTCTACTTCGCCGATTCGTCAGTGAGCAGGGAAGAATCCTATCCAGACGGATGAATAGATTAACCTCCAAGCAGCAGCGTTTGGTAGCTATCTCCATAAAGAGAGCCCGTATTTCGGCTTTGCTACCCTTTTCAAATAACGAAAATTAGATAATTTTCAAAAAATTGACTTCTGGCGGATTTTTAATTCAATAACTAAGAATCTCCTGCGAAAGCAATGTGATTCAATGTTTTAATGTGATTCAATGTTTTTAAGTCGAATCAAACTGATGTCTATAAGATAGTTTGTCCCTCCATTTGTCTTTTCTTCCTTCTTTTTTCCCTGTGATAGATCCGCAAATTAAACCATCCTCCATTTTAATATTTACGGCCTCTCCGTTTAATCCGGAGAGGCTTACCGCTGCATGTCAACCTTTCTCATTATTAATTTCTCGTACGAGCCTAGAGGAGCAGTAAGCATCTGGAGTAGCTACTTGCGCGAGTGTCTTGCGATTCAGAAAAACTTGATTCTCAAACAAGTTGTGAATCATCGAACTGTACGTCATTCCATTTTTCCGCGCCGCTGCATTAATCCGAGCGATCCACAGACGACGAAATTGTCTCTTTCGGCTGTTTCTATCTACATAAGCACAAGCTAATGCCCTTCTTTCCTGCTGGTTCGCTGTTCTAAATAATCTTGAATGAGCCCCCCGAAACCCGGATGCAAAATTGAGAATGTCTTTGCGATATCTACGAGCTACGGATCCCCGTTTTACTCTGGTCATTACAAGTATAGCCTCACAGAAAAATATATTTTCGTCTGAGAAATCCATTTATTCCCGGGCTCCGCTACTCCCTCAAATAGTTTCGTTTCAATATCTCTTATTTGGAGATGTCAATTTAAAAATTTCAATTTGGGTGAATAGGTAAGCTGCGTCATATCGAAACGTACCCTATCTGAAAAGATGAAAATCCTAAAAATAGATTTAGATTTTAATTGCACTATGTGCGGTGACATACCGTGCCTCCCAACTCTTAGAAGGTCACAGGTAGTTACTTCATAACTATAGGTAAATTTGTCGGTTGTGACAAATTACCGTCTTTTCATCTGATGTGATAAATAGAAATTCCGGCGGCTTTGGCTACTCCGACTTTCCCTCCCGCAAATACTCCGGTACAGGTTGGATAACCCACCGGCATCTGCTTATCTGTCGGTAGGCAGGACGTTGCACCGGAGATACTACGGATTCCTATGTTTCCGTGGTCAATTTCTTATGGCAGCCGGGTCCCCCCTATATACCGGAGCCTGGGCTTTTCCAAAGATGGGGAAAACAAAATTGCTGTTGGCGGGTCGCATGATCCCCAATATTTAACTCATCCCATTAAACTGGGCTTTCTCACTTCCATTTCTTATTTGTCTCAAAAGAAATCATATGTATAGTAACGGTATTTTATGCTGGAGATTGGCGGAACAGCTGACCCGTATTTATTGCCGTCGCGATGGGGTTGGCGAAAGAGGTATAGAAGTTGATATCATCCGCTCGGCTTCGCTTAATAACTCAATTTTATTATCACCGATTGGCTTTTATCGTCCCAAATCAAAATGATCGGATTTTCACCGACTTAAACCACGAATTCCCATTTCTTATCGAAACAGATGGATTATGGATTTATCCCTATTTCACCAGGGGGATTATCTCACAACATCAACCCCTTAATGTCTTAGGTTTCCGATCCGAACTGGTCACACATACACCCTAGTACACACACCTCTCCGTTGGGGGCATCCCCGAAGAGCGGGGGATTTCGTCCCACTCCCCAACCGTTGTCTCGCTTTTCTAATAAGTTGCTGATTTGTTGGCACGTTCAAAGACGCAGAGATTTTATTAGGTTCAAAATATTATCAACCATTTTGGAAAACTTTCTATATCTTGGTATCCAACAATCAATCTTTACAGGATTATTTTGTTTGAAGCACCAAAAGAAACTTCGAAGATTTGCTTTTCCTTCTTTAATGGATAGATTAGTAACTGGCTGAACGAATAAATGTGAAACTGCAAAGAAAAAATTGGAATAAAGGGAATTCACTCCCTTTCCGTAAGTCTCAGTTACTTCCTACTCATCGAATCTTTGGGCTGACGCGTTTTCCAATGCTACGGGGTCCGCAACGCCGTAATCCTGGGCTTCTTCTGCTGGCGGAAAAACGTCTCTTTCCATGTCTTCAGAAATTAACCATAAAGGTTTACCAGTTCTTTGGGCATAGACTTTGGTTATGCAATCGCGGAGTTTTGATGCTTCTTCTGCTTCCATAACGCATTCCCCAGCTTGTCCATCGTAATACGAACTAGCGGGTTGATGAATCATTACCCTAATCACATGATTCTGATTAAGTAAAACCGTACAAGCAAATTCTTTTGCATACGGCTATACTTCCGACGGGGCAACGAAGTCTGTTCGAATCAAAAGTCTGTTCAAATCAGTAGTTAAACATTAACTCCCCGTTTTAAAAGACAGTTTTACTTTGTTGTAAAGCCTCTTCCTCCTACAATACTACGAGACGAGCATTGCGAGATCATACCATCCTTTCTTTCAAACGTATTATGATGGTTCCGTTGCTGCGGCGCGCCAGCAATCCCAGAGTTTGCTATATATACCCTCGATGGACAACGTAATTGACATTGCTCAACTCTTTAAAAACTTGATGTTTTACCTCCATAAAAAAAGTCCAAGTTTAAGAAATTATGTAGATTCGATATTTCATGCAATTTATGACGCTAGTATATATTGATTTCAATCTGGAATGAATCTACTGCAAGTCAAAAAATCTCTTTTGATTCACTTTACCTCCTCAGCGTTTCATTATTTCATAGTTGGATGTTTATGGTAGAAATTGCCAAGTAATAATTGCCATGCTACTGTTACCCCAACTAGGCGAAGGCAAAGTTCTAATCCGCACAAATCATTGGCGCCAAGCGTGAGGTAGTGCTATACGTCTGGTAATTTCTCCCCCAGCCAAAGTGGAAGATCCCATTGAAGCAGCTAGTCCCATACAAATGGTATGTACATCGGGTACGACAAATTGCATCGCGTCGTAAGCAGATATTCCGGCTAATACCGCCCCACCAGGTGGATTTACATACAAGTACATGTCTTTGGCTTGATCTTCCCCATTTAGATACATCATGATACCGATAAGTTGATTAGCGATTTCGTCATCGACCTGTTGACCCAGAAAAGGAAGTCTCTCCCGATAAAGCCGGTTGTTTGGGATAGGTTTCCGCGACTAACACCCCGCCGCCCCTCCCCCTAGAACCGTATAGGTATCGTTAGATACATACGGCTCTGCTAGCTTCTATGTGAAATGATTGTAAGAAAAAACTATATGTTTTTATATTTTTTACTATAATTTTTTCTATCCTACCCTTATTATATTAGAACTTCTGGTTCAAGTTTGTCTAGCCCAGCTTTCCCACATCCTGAACCACCTCGTGACTGGCGATTGGTGAATTTGTCCCAGCGTGTCAACTTTTTCCCCCTGCACCGGTGCATTTCCGTTCGTGATTGAGTCCTTTTGATGCAAAGAGTCTTTAGGTTCATCTTCTACCCCGGAGGTTGTGGGGTTCCGACCGCCATTTGCACATGTAGAGCAAATAGTTTCACTTCCCCTATGTATATTTCCACATTTTATGTAACATATTTACAAAATAAAAAATATATCGAAATTTTATTCTGCTCCGGCTTTCACTTCATAGTCATTTTGGCTACGACTGATTTCTGGGATTGAGTAACCGGAGCCTAGGCAATCTGTTCATTCCAACTAGCCATGGATTCTAACGACTACCAAATCTATTGAAAGATTTTTCTCACGCATTTGACCATTGATAGATTAGTCAATTCCAAGCGAGATAGAGACAAATCAATCGGATAAGAGATGATGGAAACGGGTTCCGTCCGGCTCAATGCACCTGGCAAGTCGCACTATACGTCAACCCGAGCCGCATCCTCTTCCCCAGGGAGACGAAAGGGTACCTTTGGAACACCAATTGGCATATAAAAACTACCGAAGGAAGTTGTAATTACCTCCGAATTGGGGACGTGGAAGCCAAAAAGGAGCTTACGTCATATTATAACACACTAGGTAAAGACGACGTGGGTGAGAGAAATCATAACTTTTTGCAGATATTAACAGACTTCGATGGGACCAATCTCTACGTTGTTACATAAAGCGCGTAAATGCTAAAATATCCATGCCTTCATCTGTTCCTGGAATAAAAGTTACTGGCTTATCCTACATAACTATGTGTTTCGCACAAACAGGTAGGTGAAACAAGAGAAGAGAACTGCTTCTAATCACGAACCAAATTATTGATTTGTATATTTCACACGACAACTTCTACCTCGTCTATTTATAACTTATAACGCAAGCCTGTATTGCAAGAAAGTTACGTAGTGGTCACCTATCTCCAATATCCAAGAAAGGGGTTTCTCACGGGTTTGCCTCGGTATCGCGTTCATACCGTCGTATTAAACGATCCCGGTCGTCTGATTTCCGTGCATCTGATGCATACTGCTTTGGTCGCTGGCCGGGCGGGTTCAATGGCTTCATACGAACTAGCTGTTTTTGACCCATCGGATCCCGTTCTTGATCCCATGTGGAGGCAGGGTATGTTCGTCATTCCATTTATGACTCGTATTGGGATAACGAAGTCGTGGGGAGGCTGGAGCATCACCGGGGATACTGCAACTGATGCGGGTATCTGGAGTTACGAAGGAGTAGCCGCGGCCCATATCATACTATCCGGTTTGTTGTTTCTAGCCGCTATCTGGCACCGGGTTTATTGGGACCTGGATCTGTTTCGCGACGATCGTACGGGAAAACCATCCTTGGATTTGCCAAAAATATTTGGAATCCACCTATTTCTTTCGGGAGTACTTTGTTTCGCGTTTGGAGCATTTCACGTAACAGGTTTATTTGGTCCCGGTATTTGGATATCAGACCCTTACGGATTAACCGGAAAAGTGGAATCCATAGATCCAGCTTGGGGGGCCGAGGGTTTCGACCCATTCGTACCGGGCGGAATAGCCTCACACCACATAGCAGCGGGAGTTTTGGGTATACTCGCGGGTCTGTTTCACCTCAGTGTTCGTCCTCCCCAACGGTTATACAAAGCTCTACGTATGGGAAATGTCGAAACCGTGTCGTCTAGCAGTATTGCTGCCGTATTTTTCGCCGCTTTCGTGGTTTCCGGAACCATGTGGTACGGTTCTGCCGCCACTCCGATCGAATTGTTTGGCCCCACTCGTTACCAGTGGGATCAGGGGTACTTCCAACAAGAAATAGAGAAACGAATACGATCAGGTGAAGCCGAAAATCTAAGTCTATCCCAAGCTTGGTCGAAGATTCCGGAAAAATTAGCTTTTCACGACTACATCGGTAACAATCCCGCCAAAGGCGGATTGTTTAGAGCAGGTGCAATGGACAACGGAGATGGGATAGCTGTCGGTTGGCTAGGCCATGCCGTTTTCAAAGATAGGGAAGGCCATGAACTTTTCGTACGCCGTATGCCAACTTTTTTCGAAACATTTCCCGTAGTCTCGGTAGATGGCGAGGGCGTCGTGAGAGCTGATGTACCATTTAGACGAGCAGAATCTAAATATAGTGTCGAGCAAGTCGGTGTAACCGTAGAATTTTTCGGTGGTGAACTAGATGGTGCTAGTTTCAGTGATCCGGCCACGGTGAAAAAATATGCCAGGCGTGCCCAATTAGGTGAGATCTTCGAATTCGATCGTGCCACTCTAAAATCGGATGGTGTTTTTAGAAGTAGCCCACGGGGTTGGTTCACTTTCGGACACGCCACGTTTGCCCTCATTTTCTTCCTCGGTCACATTTGGCACGGCGCCAGAACCTTGTTCAGAGACGTTTTTGCTGGTATTGACCCTGATTTGGATGCTCAAGTAGAATTCGGGGCATTTCAAAAGTTGGGGGATCCCAGTACTAAAAGACAAGCTGTTCAAAAGATTTTTTCTTATTTATCCTATTAAACTAATATCTCTATCAGGTTAGTTACAATAATTGACTGATTTATAAAATAATAAATAATTGCTTCGTCAAAACTTAAGAAATTAATTGAATTGAATAGTTTAAAATATATCGAAGCCAAGCAAAAAAAAAATTTGAGAGAACTATAAGTTCCCCCCAGCCCAATTAGTATGAAAGATATCTCTAAAATATCACTATTACGACCGAATCCATGGAAGCACCGGTTTACACATTTCTGTTGGTAGCAACTTTGGGTATAATATTTTTTGCCATTTTCTTTCGGGAGCCCCCCAAAGTACCTAGCAAGGGTAAATGAAAAGCTTTCTTCAATTTCAATTTTTTTTTTCTTCTTAATTTTACCGAAGAGACAGATTTAGTTGCATCAGCAAAGTCGTGAATATGAGGTACATTAAGTTGATTAGAGACCTTCCTTTTGAATTTTGCCAAGGAAGGTCTACCAGTCCGACTAATTTTCATGCTCCTCAAAAGGATCTCTGAGCTCTTTGGCGGGTTGACCGGAAGCAGTATATGAAGCGTAACCGGTGAGGCTAACGAGTGAACGGGATATAGAGGTGGCGACCGAAGTTGCGGTTTCCATTGCCATGTAACCCAAGAAAAATATTAGTTCCCACTTCACTTGCTATGATAGTACACAAAGTCAGCAAATTTCAATCAATTGAGCAGGCTCTACGGCTACAAAAGTTATTGGCGATACTCCCAAAGGTAAACCCAGAATCAGTTTCTTGGGAATGATTTTGAAGCCGCTTAACTCGGAATACGGAAAGGTTGCCCCCGGCTGGGGAACTACTCCCCTGATGGGACTTTCCATGGCTTTCTTCGCAGTATTCCTAGTTACTATTTTAGAAATTTATAACTCATCCGTTTTGTTGGAGGGTATTCCAATTAGTTGGTAAAACAGCCCCGGACCCCGCCGATGCAATAGCAACAGCTGGGGGTTCACGAATGGATACTTCATCAAAAATTGGAAAGGTAGTTAAATCGCGCAAACTTTTCTTCAAATGTTTTTACAAGGCAGTAATATGGGTGTGTGATTCGTCGCAACTAATCTGGTTCAACAAATAACCAATCTTTTATCTAAGCAGATTTTATTGTATTAGATTATTGGCATCTCGCCGGGTAGCAGTCGACTTATTAGTACCCGAAACGCGAGAAATTAATATTTAGTTATAAAGCTCAAACTATGATTAATTCGCATCAATTTACCACTTAAATTTCGTGACAAAGTTGTTATCTGATCTTGCCGACTCGGCACTGTATCAAAAAATTACTACACCAATGAAGTAGATTTTCATTGCGGTTGTTTACCAAAGTTTGTAGGTAGATGAAAAGGAGCCGTGCGGGGTTCGAGGTTATGGAGGAGTTGTCGCCCATTAGGTCCTTTCTACCTAGAAAAAAATTTATCGAAGTATGGTAGAAATCTAAGGTTTTGTGGATGCTAAAAAAAAATCGGATCAGAACGAAGTAACCTCTATTCATTTATCTCCCCCCCCCCCCCCTAAAAAAAAGAAGGTGGGGGGGAGGGGGTAGATACGTCGATGAGATCAAGAGATTTCCCAAGACGCTAGTACTACTTGTTTTCAATTCAAAAATAAAAGCTAACATGAGATCGGGGTGAAATGTATTTCCGACTTCTCCTAGGCTGGGTCGCTTCTTCCTCTGTTGATGAGTAGAAGATGTCGGGGGTCTGCCGTCGTTTTCTACTCCTTTACCCGAGTAACTACTAATGGAATGGGCGATGCCCAAACATTTATGCCTAAGCTGTGTGAGAAAAAAGTCTCATGTACAGTTTATGAAGAGGGAGTTGGAAAAAAAAAAGCTTACCTATCTCGCCAAGGTATATGATTGGTTCGAGGAGCGCCTAGAAATTCAGGCAATTGCTGACGATATTACTAGTAAATACGTCCCTCCACATGTGAACATATTTCATTGCTTGGGGGGAATTACGCTGACTTGCTTTTTGGTTCAAGTAGCCACCGGTTTTGCCATGACCTTTTATCATCGCCCGACTGTTACGGAAGCTTTCTCTTCAGTTCAATATACAATGACTGAAGTTAATTTTGGTTGGCTGATTCGCTCTGTTCATCGGTGGTCAGCAAGTATGATGGTTTTAATGACGATTTTGCATGTATTTTGTGTTTATCTTACAGGAGGATTCAAGAAGCCTCGCGAATTGACTTGGGTTACTGGGGTTATTTTAGCTGTATCAACCGTTTCTTTCGGTGTAACTGGATATTCCTTACCCTGGGATCAAATCGGTTACTGGGCTGTTAAAATTGTAACCGGCGTACCCGAAGCTATTCCCCTGGTAGGATCTTCATTAGTAGAGTCATTACGAGGAAGTGCTAGTGTCGGCCAATCAACATTAACTCGCTTTTACAGTTTACACACTTTCGTGTTGCCGCTTCTTACTGCTGTTTCTATGCCGATGCATTTCCCAATGATCCGTAAACAAGGCATTCCGGGTCCTTCACGATTTATCAATGAATCCGGGGTGATAACTCTGCGTCGCCACATCAGTAGATGATCTCAAATCTCAGTTCCTTGAGAGGTTGTTGTTCTGTTGCCGCCGATACTTACTACTAAACCAAATGATAAGTTATTTTGCGGATTTACTTAGTGTCTCGGACTACTGGGACAAAACAATTTAAGCATCGGAGTAAAAAATTTGGATTATGGGAGTGTGTGACTTGTATTGAGACGTGTAGGCTATGCAGATGTCGAGTTGGATACTGCTGCAACCAAAGGTGTGTCTCCCTTCCGACCTTTCTTTGGTACTAAGATTCGAAACCTGGATATAAAAACATCTCTTTCGAACTGAAAAAGTTGTTTGGAGAATTTTTCCCATGATCGAAACGAAAATTAGAAAAGGCCTCGTAAAACCCTATACATCCAATTGGGATTGTGTGAAGCTTTTAAACATACGGTTTTTAAGACGATGCATACATCTCCTTTGCATCAAATGCTAATTGTTTGCAAGAATAAGGAATAGCCGTTGGGGTAAGAAAACGATCTAAAGAGATATATAGCCGAAGTTGTAACAAGTTAAGATTCTGTACGAATCCTAGTTCGCAAGTGTCTTGTATAAACTCGCAACGATGCGATACGTGCGTATGGGATATGAGATAATCCACGAAGCTTTATTCCGTCGTTGAGCTGATTCGGATGAGAAGCCATGTCGCGGAATAACTTCTTTCCGTGCTCGCCCTTTCCTTATTCGCCAACCTAACCATTGCGAAATGAGGTAAGTTTATATTTGCTCGAGCCGTATGAGGAGAAATTCTCACGTCCGATTCTTACGGGGGAATGAGAAGTCCACCCCAATAACAAAAAAACCTGACCTGAACGATCCTGTTTCGAGAGCAAAATTAGCTAAAGGTATGGGACATAATTACTACGGGGAACCCGCTTGGCCCAACGATCTCTCGTATATATCTCCTGTAGTAATTTTGGGAACCTTCGCATGTACCGTGGGTTTGGCTGTTTTAGAACCATCAATGATTGGTGAACCGGCAAATCCGTTTGCAACTCCTTTGGAGATATTACCCGAGTGGTATTTCTTTCCCGTATTCCAAATACTTCGCACGGTGCCCAATAAACTATTAGGTGTCCTTTCAATGGCGTCAGTACCCGCAGGTTTGTTGACCGTTCCTTTTCCCGAAAATGTCAATAAATTTCAGAATCCGTTTCGGCGCCCAGTAGCTACAACAGTCCTCGCAATTGGCACCGTGGTCGCTATTCGGTCAGGTATTGGAGCAACTTTACCCATAGATGGATCTTTAACTTCGGGATTGTTTTAGTATCTCCCTATCTCCTACGTAACCTGAGAAGTATTTAGATTTAGTCTAGGGAGCAATCGCCAGCCCCCGGGCCGGGACAAGACTTCCCTAGACTTAGTCATTTCTGAGTCAAAAATATAAAATTCTTCAAATAATTGGTTTCTACCTGTTTACACCAAAGTAATTCAAAGTTAAATTTTATTTTCCGAGTTTTGGTTGACTCATTTCTCTCCTTCCAAAATCTTTGTAAACAGAAGTGCAATACACGAGAGACAAGATCACTTAAAAAAAAAAATGGGATAATTTGGCTTCCGCTGCTTGTTCCCACTAATTAATATGCAACTCATTTTTGGGTAATTCTATGGCGAAACGCTCCCGCAAAGCTTTTGACACCTGATCTACAGATTTCTGTCCAAAACTTCTTATTTTTGATGAGTCTTCTCGGCTATAATTAAGCAAATCAGCAATTGTGTGTATTTTGGCCTTTTTGAGACAATTAAAGGCTCTGGCGGGTAGTTCTAGTTGGTCGATAAACGTATTTTCGGAAAGCTTTCCCTCTAGTTCATTCACATCGTAAATTTGTGAAGATGATCTTGCCGAAGCAGAGGAACTTCCATCATCTCCGGAATAGAGATAAGAGACGTCTTCGCGCTTCACGTGCAAAAAAGGACTTGGTAAGTCTATTAGTTTTTCAGAAGCCTCGCTAATTGCCTCGTCCGGAGTCAGGCTACCATTAGTCCATATTTCAATGAATGATGTTTCTCGCGTCGCTCTACCACTTCCAAATAGATGTACGCTATAATTTACGTTTCGAACAGGCATAGATACGGCATCGACGGGAAATTCTCCAGTTACATATTCATTCAAATTTTCTATGCGGTATCCACAATCTTTTTCAATTTTTGATGCAATATTTATAGATATTGGTTGGGTAATAGTAACTATATACTGTGAACCATCAATCGCTTTGACAGAGGGCGGTAGTGATGTATCACCCGCAGTTACTTCTTTGGGACCAGTTACAGATGAAACTGCTTCTTTAACATCATTAGAATCGCTTCTAGGTGCAATTTCCTTTAGATTAACTAAAACATCATGTATTGTCTCTTAAATACCCGTTATTGTGGAATACTCGTGCAAAACTCCGTGAAACTTTGCACATGTTATGCCCGTCCCTTGAACCTCTTCTAACGAAGCTCTACGCATGGCAATTCCCACAGTACTAACTTGGCCCCTCTTGAAGGGAGAAACGACGAAACGACCATAATGAAGACGCCTACTTTCTGTCTTGGATTCAACGCATTTCCACTGAATTGCTTGGGTAGAGATCGGTGTTTCATACGTGAGCATAAAGAAATCCCCTTTTAGTTTTTATATACTAGTTAGACACGTCTTTTTCGGGGGGGTCGGCACCCATTATATGGCATGGGGGTCACATCACGTACGAAACTGAGGATTATGCCGCTTCGTCGAGTAGCTCGTAAAGCGGTGTCTCTTCCCGGACCAGGTCCACTCATCGTAACTTCTGCCTGCTTCATACCCCGATCCATTGAAGCGCGGGTAGCATTTTCCGCCGCAGCTTGGGCGGCAAATGGTGTACTTTTGCGTGTACCCTTGAATCCGCAGGCACCAGCTGAACACCGAGGAGCTACTTATCCCCGAACGTCCGTGGCAGTAATAATGGTATTATTGAAACTTGCTTGGATATGAATAACCCCCTTTTGGACTCCGCGCTTTACCTTGTGTGAGCGAATTTTTTTCGAATTACCTGACATAGTTGATTGATTATTCATATTCGACGGCTGTTGTTAATTGCTATTTGGTTCCACGTATAACTATTTCGACTATCCTTGCCTCTGCTTATGCTTCGGGTTGCAACAAATTACCATGATTCGTCCACGTCTACGAATCGATCGACACTTCTCACATATTTTGCGAATAGAGGCACGAATTTTCGTAGCTACAACCTTGAATTAGTTGGATAAATCTATTGATAGATTTTAGATGCGTTCTCCTCTTTTTCATCAAATTGAAAGAAAAGTTTGAACAAGCAGATAATGACTAGATAGTGGCACCAACAACCAAAACTATTGACTGCTATTCGTTTGCCTACTTCGAAGTCGGTAAATGATACATCCTTTGGTAAGATCATAAGGACTTAATTCGGCTCTTACCCTATCTCCTGGTAATATTCTTATGTAATTCCGTCAGATCTTTCCCGATATGTGAGTCAGGACTTGGCATCCATTATCCAAACACGCTCAAGACATGGCATTGGGAAGCGATTCCGTAACTGTACCCTCCATGTCAATAAGATTCTGCTTCTTCATCATTCGAACTAACTAAACCTCCCGTAATTTGTAGATTTCTTTAAGAGATTGCTAACTCAGCCAATATTGCTAATAGCTATTTAAAGACATATTCATTTTGGAAACAAATGATTTTTATAACTTCTTGAATCACCAAATGCGGCACAAAATTTCCCCCCCAATTTTTTTGTGTCGAGCTTCCCGATCTGTAATAAGTCCTTGAGATGTAGGTGAAATTGCAATTCCCATACCGCCCAATATTTTGGGAATTTCCCGGTGATCGGAATAAACTCTTAAGCCAGGCTTACTAACGCGTCTGACAACCGCAATGTAGGGGTCTTTTTTCTTGCCAAGATACTTCAAGCTCACATCCAGAAACTCTTTCCCTTTATCCCTGTGCTTCACAGGATTTTTTATGAAACCTTCTTCCGCTGAAATTTGTACGATGCGTGCAGTCATTTTAGTCGCAGGTATCCTGATCGTAGCTTTTCTTCTCGTATTGGCATTTCTTATGGCGGTAAGTGCGGTGGAGATGGCGTCGTTATTCGTGAAATACCAATCAGTAGTTGTTGTAATTATCGATACCAGAATGATTCCTAACCTCTCTTTTTCTTCCGTCTCCTCCAATTTGTGTATTCGGGATATTTGGATACATTTGACAAATATTCAAGCCGAATTTTCCCATGGGAAAATTCGGCTTGAATATTTGTCAAACTGATAACGCCAAATCATATCACTCATTGGTTTTTGCAACACCTCGGGGGCTAACGAGACTATTCTGGCAAAATTGTAATCTCTCAATTCCCTAGCTACTGGACCGAAGATCCTAGTCCCTCTGGGATTTCCTTCCTGGTTGACAACGACGGCCGCATTGTCGCTGAATCCAACAATCATTCCGTTACATCGTTTTATCCCTTTACGGGTACAAGCTACCACCGCCCTAACCACTTCTGACCTTTTCAGAGACATATTGGGTACTGCTTCTTTGACTACAGCTATTGTGACGTCACCCGTACCTGCGTATCTGCGGTTGCCTGTTCCCAACACTCGAATACACATTGATTTGCGGGCCCCGCTGTTGTCTGCCACATCTGAATAACTTTGAGTTTGGATCGTTTGGTAATCGGGAAGAATAATAGGTTTACTTGTAGTATATTCGGGTGAAGAAAGATATACTCTACTGAAAATTTATGGGTAGCAAGTGAATTACTGTTACCGCGATTAATTTAATCCAATTAGTGAAGCGTATTCGCTTCAACGACTATCGGGCCTTAGTCCCAGATATGGACATTCTCGCTATCATCATCACGATTTTAGGTCTAAGTCACTTGCTTTTTCTCACCTACTTGTTTCTAACAAGTGTCGCGATTCTGCGGTAGTTACTACTCGAGTAGGCACGGGCATTTTGTGGGCAGCCATCGCCATAGCAGCTTTGGCTACATCTTCCGATACCCCACTCAATTCATAAATTATTCGGCCTGGTTTAATTGCAGATACCCAGTATTCCGGAGATCCCTTTCCCGACCCCATACGTGTTTCCGCAGGTCTCGCGGTGATGGGTTTGTCGGGAAAGATGCGTATCCATAGTTTTCCACCTCGACGAGCACAGCGCGTTATTGACCTTCTTCCCGCCTCTATTTGTCTAGCCGTAATCCAAGCAGGTTCGAGGGCCTGGAGAGCAAATTTTCCGAAGGAGATGGCATTGCCACGACTAGATATTCCTCTCAATCTTCCTCTATGTTGCTTACGATATTTAGTTCGTCTGGGGTTACAGTCGATGTCGGCATAATTTATCAATCTCTGATACAGAACCGGACATGAAAGTCGCCTCTCAACCGGCTCCTCATGAATTCGATACCCTTTTTCATATTTCGCAAACTTACCAACTATTTATATGTTGCTCCCTCTTTTTTCTTTTTTATTATTATTCTCATTTCATTTATAAATAGGGGTTTAGATATTACTTGGCGCCAAATCCACGGGCGAGAATATGCTCGATCTTTTAATTTATCCCTCTTTCGAGGTGTGGGCTTCTCTCGCCATCCCGTCCGCCGAATCTCGATATTAATTAGTTGAATGAAGGAGATTCGGAAGTCCCTTCGTTGCTTCAGTCTCTTAGAGCAAGCGTTTTGGTTCCCCCCCAGCAACGGAGCTTTTCACTCTGCCCCAATTTCGTTGAGTCAGCGTTCCCAGCATTAATTGACTCATAGCTCTATTTCAGATATTGACAATTTGACAATTGTGCTACATCACGCAGCTTTTTGGGGGTTGAGTGGTTAACCACACGATTTCGAGAAAGGAAATTCAATTATTCCGATTTTTACTTCTCGAAATAATCATAAATCGGTAATGTTTCCAGCTTCCCCATAAAAAAACTTTACATGGGTAGAAATTTCATTTGTGATGAGATAACCCCACTCCGTCTTCGGCATTCACTTATTTAGTACCCGAAAACAGAGGGCTCATTACTGAATCAATTATTTTTTCTTTATGAATGAAGAGATGTTGTTTGGACGAGTCGCACACTAAGCATAGCAAAGATCTTTCGGGGTTTGAAATGAAAAGTATTGAAACTGGGATAGGATGAAGCTGCCCTAGGTCGCATCAAAACTCGTCATACAATTTCTCTCTCACCGGGTAGGGATCACCCAGTACCCCGAAATGTCCAGGTCTTTATGCCTAAAACCCCATGAATCGTCTGAGCCGGATGGTAGGAATAGCCTATACGGGCTTTAATTGTTTGTAGGGGGACCCTACCTTCCCTAGCCCATTCAACTCGAGCCGTCTCACTACCATTGAGGCGTCCGGCTATTTGTATCTTAACACCCCTATAGCTAGTTCTTCCAACCAATTCAATAGCTTTTTTCATAGTTCGTCGAAAAGGAACTCTATTTCTTAGTTGTGAGGCAATATGCTCCGCCAAGATCTTTGGCTCCCCATATGGTTGGGTGATGCTACTTAGTATTACTCTGAGCTTCCGGCTTTCGATCCCTAAGATGTTTTCGATACCGCTCTTCATTTGAGTAATCCCCAAACTTTGTTCTTCAATGAGTAAATCGGGAAATCCCGTATGTATATCAACCCGGATAAGATCTGTTTTCCGCTGGATTTCGATATGTCCAACTCCGCCGTAGTTTGTGGCGTCCTTCACGTGTTTCGCAATATACTTCTCGACAGAGGCACGTATTTGCCTATCCCCTTCAAGAAACTTTGGATAATCTTTTGTTTGCGCGAACCGATGGGAATAATGCTTCTAACTTGCACCTAGTCGAAAACCGAGTGGATGAATCTTTCGTCCCGTATCTACTTTTCCTCAACTCAATATTAAATTATTTTTTACTTAGTTGTTCCTTCGTAGTTTTCTTTAACCTCCCAACACGTTCCAATTGATGAGCGTTTTTTATGGAGTCATACTTCTATCTCCCCAACAAAATTTGAGTTTGACTTGATGGTTACTTTACGAGTGGGTTTCTTTATCGGGTAACCTCGGCCCTGAGCTCGAGGACGGAACCTTTTTAAATACGCGGAACTCTCGACTCAGGCCTCACTAATGAACAAATCGGATTTATTCAATCCAAAATTGGTATTGGCGTTTGCCGCTGCAGAAAGAATCAATTGCGATATGAGATAACACATTTTATAAGGCATAGATTCAGGTAATACAAGTGCTTCTCCGTACGAACAACCCCGGATTCGATCGGTAATCCGTCGTATTTTGACAGCTGACGCGCGGATATTTTTTCCCAGGGCCCGTGCCCCAATTTCTGATTTATTTATGTTTCTCGTGAAGTATAATTTCCTAATTATCGACGGGATCCTTTATCACTTCTTGCATGTCCCCTAAAATTCCGGGTGGGTACAAATTCCCCTAGTTTATGACCCACCATGCGATCAGTTACATAAATGGGTAGGTGCTCCCGCCCATTGTGGACAGCAATGGTGTGGCCGATCGTGATAGGTACGACTGCGGAGGCGCGGGACCAAGTTACAACTAATTTTCTCTCTTTTCGTATGTTAAGATTTCCTATATCTCGTATTAAATGATTAGCTACAAAAGGACCTTTTTTTGATGAACGTGCCATAGTCGATTAGCCCCCCGATTAATATTTCCATTTATCAATAACCTCTGCGTCGACGAAGTATGAGGGGATTGCTATATTTTTTCCCTTTTCGACTTCTTTTTCCAAGCGCTACATGCCCCCAAGGGGTTGATGGCTTCTTCCTACCAATCGACGTCCTGCCTTCCCCCCCTCCGTGGGGATGATCCACAGGATTCATAGCTGAACCTCTCACTTTAGGTCGTCTCCCCAACCAGCGCCTGGACCCAGCTTTTCCCAAGCCTTCGTTGTTGATATCGATGTTTCCGACGCGTCCTACACTAGCTAAGCAATTCTGAGATATTAAACGAATTTCGTTGGAAGGTAGTCTTAGTGTAGCCAATTGACCTTCTTTTGCGATTACTTTTGCTGCTGCGCCAGCTGCTCTAACTGATTATCCGCCTTTCCCAGATTTTAATTCTATATTATGTATAATGGTACCTAAAGGTATTTTGGCCGAGGTAGACCCCCCCCTCCTCTTACCCCTCCCTAAGTGGAGGAAAACGACTGGGGAAGACCCCTTCCCAAACTGTACAAGCTTCTTTCGAAGCATACAGCTTTCCGGATACGATAAATTAGATTAGGCACCGCTTCCAGGTTTTGATAGTACCAAATTGATAACTATCAAAACATAAGCAATTAATTTTTGGAGCATCTTCCTTTACCGTATCCTTGGCTTCTTCGCCTGCACCTGGCTTCCTTCCAAGAATCCAGCATTTCTTGATAATTTAGCAACAGAATTGGTGACTTCGATGATTCGCGTCGGCATTAGTCAATGTCCGGGATAACTTAGGAAACCTTTTTACCTTGGCGTTGACATAATTTCACTTCCATGCACTTATTTCGTGTGTTATTCTGTGGCTTCGATGTTGCCTCTGACTGCCAAATCGAGTGTTTTGAATTTGTACTTTCCACACTTTTGACATGTGCATGAAACGCCCTTTGCTCGTCGTTCCAATTTTGAGACTATTTATCTATTTCCATATTATCTTACCTTTGCAAATTGATATATTATTTAATTGCTCTAGACCTTAGCACGTGCTATTGTCCCTATTTGGTTACCCCAACCAGGTTTGCTCCATATTACTCAATGAGTTCGAAGTAGTGCCAGGTTTTCGGGCCCAGCCTACAACCCGACCGATTAGTTTCGGAATACGCGAATCAAGTATTCAACCCGCACTCAGAGGTAGGGCATTTCCGATTGAAATGGATGCGTCAGAACTAGACGTTACAACATCTCCGACCCCTACTCCCCGTGGGTGCAAAATGTATCTCTTACCACCATCTGTATAATTGATTAAACAAATGAAAGCATTGCGATTGGGGTCGTATTCGATACTGGCTACTCTTCCAGTAACGCCCAACTTGTCTCGCCGAAAATCAACTTTACGGCGTAAACGCTTGTGCCCGCCCCCCCTATGTCTACTGGTTATTATTCCTGCATTGTTGCGACCATTTCTGGACATCCTGTGGTAAGTTAATTGCTTATGAGGCTTGGATTCCGTCGTTTCCCCAAAACGCAGAATGGCCCGGTTCCGGGTGCCTGGAGTATACGCCTCATATAGTCATATAGCCATACTTATTCTTCCCTTTCGTTTTTATACGTAATCCTTTATTTCCCAAAAAATTAAAAGCTTTTCAATTATTAGTTTATAAATAGTGGAATGGAGTAATTAGCTCGAAGTCTAGCAATCATTTTCTTTTTACTCGTAGAATTCAAACTCAATTTACTTCTTTTTTTTCCCCTACTCGCTACCCGACTACTATTGATGCCTCCCGCCTTAACAGCAAAAAATCCTTCAATCCAACTTTTCATTTCAGTTTTAGTCAATTTCGAGTCTACATGAAAAGTATATTGGTTTTGCTGCAACAAACGAATAGACTTTTCAGTAATTAATTGGTTTTTCAATTTTTCCGTAGTATCCTTGTCACTTTGTCCGTTTTCTCCCAATTCTATCTGCTTCTCCTGCAACTCCTGTATAGTCTAATAGTTCGGCTTCCGCCACCGCCAGCTTTGGATTTACACGTTTTGCAGATAAGTTTTCTAGTTACCCGCCCTTCTCATTTCTACTCACCTTTCTTTCTTATCTGCATCCAACAGGAGTTGAACCTGTGAATTCGCCAATTATGAGTTGGGTGCCTTGACCGTTCAGCCATGGATGCCAGTCAATGGCACTTCGGCCACTTATTTATCACATTATAACATACCTGTTAAAACCAGGTCAACTCCGCTAGGAACGAAAAAAGTCACAATTTGTCTCTCCCGCCGGGCGTGTGTGCCTATTGAGCCAGCTAAACAAGTTGTTTTAGTTGTTGAAAGGATTCCGGTGAAAAATGAAGAAGGACAAACAAGCAAGAAAAAATTCGAGACGAAACTGCTGGTGGGTAATCTAAACAAATGATGAGGGATTCTTCGAGAAGTTAACAATTAGTCCTCATATTGAATGATTATGAATTATTCAAGGAATAATGGGTTTGAAACATACACGAGGGAGGTTCTGGGAGCAATATCATTAGTGAATCTCTTATGAACCAAGAGCCGTGTGAAGTAAGAATTTCATGCACGGTTCTGAATGAGCGGAAAGATCGAAAATCTTCTTTTCGACTCTGACTCTCCTACACCAGTCGTTGCTTTTTTCTCCGTTACCTCTAAAGTAGCAGCTCCAGCTTTATTTACGCGACTCTTCGGTCTAATTTTCCCATATTTATCTAATGAGTGGCATATCGTGGTAGGATTATTGGCTACTTCTAGCATGATATTAGGAAATCTAATTGCCGTTACTCAAATAAGCATGAAACGTATGCTAGCTTATCCCTCTATAAGCCAAATTGGATATATTATGATTGGAGTACTTGCTGCAGACCCGGAGAACGGTTATGCAAGTATGATAACTTATACGTTTATCTATATACTCATGAATCTGGGAACTTTTGCTCGTATCACCCCATTTGGTTTACGAACCGGAACTGATAATATTAGGGATTACGCGGGATTATACATGAAGGATCCTGTTCTAACATTCTCTCCGGTTTTACGTTCACCATCCCTAGGGGGTATCCCTCCACCATCCGGTTTTTTCGGTAAACTCTATCCCTTTTGGCATGGATGGAAGGCTGGTTCGTACCCATCAGTTCTGGTAGCGCTCGTCACAAGTGTCATCTCTATCTACTATTATCTCAAAATAATTAAATTAATGTTCACTGGGAAGAATGGGAGGAGCGATGCATCCACAACTTATATACAAAATTCATTAGTTTCTCCATCAATTTCAATTTCAAAAAGTTCTATTGAAATAGCTATGATCATTCGTGCACTAGCATCAATCCTATCGGGTATATTAATAGATCCCATTATCGGGATCACACGGAATACTTTATTCTAGACTCACTTCAAATTGTGACGCGAACTTTTTTTTTTTCAAACGACTTTTAACAAAAGCCGGTTCTGCTTCTGCTGTCCCAACTAGTCTGTCTCTACAACTTACGAAATAGTTATATCTTCTTCGGTAATTGATCCTGACATTCTCCTATCTAGCTTGTATTTTTCTTTTCGCACCCGGAATCACTTGCTTGCTAGGAAAATGATCACTCGTCTATTCCGGAGGAGATATAAGTATTTCCGCGCGATGCACAGCTGGGGTTGGGCAGTGACAACCCATGCTGCTACATCCAAGTATTTAGGCGGAAGGAGAATGCCTCTCTTTCTTGCATCTTCATATGGTATTATTTGATTGATACCGAGAAAAAGATTTGCTTGCGAGATAGGCGTGGGCTTGTCAGGTCGTGAAAAAAAAGTATCTCTCTTCTCTGTATGTAGGAGGAGGGAATCAACCACCCCTTTAGGGATGATTGATTACGGGCGAGAATAGATTCGAACCCTCGGCCATCGTCAGTATGAAGTGGAATCCTACCACTTCATGAAGAAGCAATGAGTAATGGAAAAGGTCCAGGGACCTCGTCTAAACCTGACCCGAGTGGAGTCTCCCAGTTAGTAAATTTGGTAAAAAGGAGATGAAAATTCGGTTCAGCAGTTGACAGGCATGTAGATATACCCGTATAATTGGATTGGTGAACGTAGCTCCACCGCGTCTCCCTGCTTCGAAAGAAGGGTAGGCATACTAGGCTCGAAATAGAGTACCGCGTAGTACGGAGGTTCGAATCCTACGCGAGGCGTCCAGAGGTCCTATGAGAAAAGTACCTCGACTTCTCGCTTCTCACCAATGGAACTCAAAATTTTCACTTGGTCGATTTCTATGCTTGTCTCCCCGGGTGAGATGGCACTGGAAATGTATCTCCGACTCGAGAGACGGGTGGGTCCTATTGCAGAGACATGTGAGGCAGTAAGTCCCACCTTTTCTATTTCTCTCTCCGAACCAAGGCTGGGACAGCAAATCCTAACATCCGAAAGGATTGGAGCGAGACCCAAAACTCAAGGAATAGTCTTACAGATAAAGGAGAGAGATAAAAGATAAAGAAAAAACAGAAGTAACGACTGAGATATGAACGTGATTCCTCTCAAAGATTCAGATGTAAATGAGATGGACCGTAAATAGTAGTAGTTGGTTGTTTGGTGTCTCATCAAACACATAGGGGATGGGACTCAAAATCCCATCCTTTCCTTGTTTCCAAAGGACTCCAAATCCTTTGAACGGGACTCCAAATAGGAATGGGACTCGAAATCCCATTCATTCATAAGCCAAGTATCTGGTTAGGGGTATCTAGCCAGATACTTGGAGTTTCCATTACAATTTTTAGAATAATAAATTATTGACCTAGCAATAGATGAAGAAAATGCCCTTATCTCCTCGATAGCT